AAAACGAAGCTGGCCGAACGATGGGTTGGGCTCGAAACACCTAAGGACGCAGTTCCTATGAATCATCATATATAGCAATATAGCAGAAAAAGCCATTAAAACGAACAACAATTATTGGGGCGGTATAACGCAGCTCTGTGGCGCTGGATTGTCGCCCATGTATGCTACAAACGATCAGGCTACTGGTCGGCTCTAAAGTTGTAAAATGTCATAAGAATTCTGAACGTAACGCCATACACGCAAAAAACACACCCACTAAGTAACTTTTCATTCTAGAAGAACCGCAATACCATAATATTTCCTGATCGAAACAAGGAAGAATCCAAAGTAATGGCCCGCGTAGGTAGTTTCAACCTACTTTCTCTACTTACTTATCGAAGCCGAAGAGCATAGCAGGGCGAAGCATGCGGGCTTCAATTTCATCATTAGAAAACGCATAAATGCTTTTTTCGTGGAAATAAACTAGAATATGGAGCTCAGGGCTGAGCCTTGTGTCCTCTGGCCAAAGGTTTAAAAAAGCGAGAAGGTCCAATTGGTATGGCTAAAGATACGAGGTTCGAAAAAAAATATTTTTCTGTTCAAAAATCTATTGTGTGCCTTAACAAAATTATTGTATAGTACGACGCAAGGTTGCCCTCACCTCCACTATTTGTGCTATGCGGTTTATTATCCAGAAAATAGAAACCATGTTGACAAACATAGCATTTGTTTGATATAGAAAAAAAACCCGGCATCACTTACTTAAATTCAGGGTATGTCGAAGAAGAAGAAGAAAAGAAACTAAAAAAAAAATAATAATAATGATCCTATGCTAATAAAACAAATTGTTATACGGAAAAAAGCCCAAGAGATTGAAAAAAAATCTCCATATATTCTTTTATTTCATTGTAGTGGCTTGACAAGTCGACAATGGCGACAACTCAAAAATCTATTGTGTGCCTTTCGAGGTAGAACTTTATTTCGACCAAATTACAAAAGGAAACTACCACATAAAAACAAGCAAGGTGGTTTTATTGAGCAGCTTGCTTCTAGCGCAGGTCCCACTTGTATCTTGTACTTAACTAAAGAAGCACCAGATAATACATGGTCACAGTTATTACCTTTGGCCTCATACAACCAAAATCTAGTTTTATTATACGGACAACTTCAATCTACTTTAGTCAATCATATGGATATAAAAAAAGCGGCTAATTTAGAAATAACATCAGTATTTCAACAACTTTTTGAGCTCATTTTTTACCCATATAATTCTTTATGTTCTTGTCTGAACAAGCCAATTTATGCTCTACCCACTATACAAGAAAAGACGCAAGGAGGGTTGCTTAGTCACCAGAAGATAACCACTTAGTAACTAACTTGAGCCCCCACTTTGCCAATTAAGGCCGCAGGCTCTATTGACAGAACTGGGGCGCGTAGTTTATAGCGAAGCTCTTTTTTTTCTAATATTTTGGGAAATCCCCCACAAATATTTTTTGTTGCGAAAAGCAGCGCCCTCGAAGATTGTAAAGATTTAAGCTAATGGATGATTTGTTTTTTTGGCGAATAACGGGATTCGAACCCGTGTTTTCAAATTCACAATCTGACACTTTCACCTATTAAGTTATACTCGCCCTTTTTTCCAATTCAGACATTAAAATACTCGCTATCGGATTCGAACCGATAACCCATAGGAACAGATTTTGAGACTGCCGTGTTTACCATTTTCACCAAGCGAGTATGCTCACTATCGGACTTGAACCGATAACCCATAGGAACAGATTTTAAGTCTGTCGTGTTTACCATTTTCACCAAGTGAGCTTAGGAAAGCGAAGCGCAGAATGGAAACACAATTTTTTTGTTTCGTTTTCCTTTTGCCATTTCATTTTATAGACATCTCCGGCTTATCCTGGCTCGGCTGAATCTGCGGCATCTTTTCAAATATTTGAAAAATCTATAGTCCTCTGTCTCAAGGTGTGTAGAGACTCCTTTTTTATTGATTTATACTAATCTATCTTAGATCCGAGATAGTGCCGAAAAAATGATTCAATTTGATCTAACCATGGTTGCCTCGGCAATGGCAATGACTTTTATACAATATGCAGAATACTCCAAAACCTCTATTTAGAACTGAAAGAAGATAATGCTTTTTTATGAGAAAATCATAAAGTGCAAAGGTTAAAATTTTGAGCTTTGTTTTACGTAGTTTCGCCATCTATATAATAGAATATGGTAGAAAATAATAAGTTGGCGAGGAAGTAAAAATATATATATATATCTATATATATATATATTTTTTTTTTATTCTGTGGTCTTGCAATGTGTTTAAAGCTAAGGGCCCAGCCCCCTATTTCCTATCGTTTTCGTCAATCAAATAAAGGCTTCGTTTAGCCAGGGGTTATTCTTCTCCCCTGCTGAATTGCTTCGCGAACGAAGTAGGCTAAAAAAATAAAGATTTTTTTTGTCCGCCTTATTCTCTTTTATCATTCAAATGGCCCTATGAGCTTTTGCCAAGCAAAATATTGATTGCATAAGCCATCGGCTTCCACAGAGACCAATAAAGTGATAACAGCAGCGTAGCCAAGCTTGTTCCGCCCGCTGTGCGCAAAAAAAGAGTTTTTTCCGGCACTTAGTAAAACAAAATTTTGACACTCCTTGCGTCGCGGATGGTGAGTGGATTACTAATAAAATGGAGTGATCCAAGATGACCTCTCTTTCAATTTCAATTATGTCATTATATAGTAATGGCATGCGGCGAACTCTATTGGATGCGCCAAAAACTTGATTTGTTGGGCTGTGTCAATTTAGTAAGATTGACAGAGCCTTCATCTAAGTCTCGGCTCGTGCAGCTGTCGCCCAAAATACAATCAATTATCTATCCAATCGACTGTATTTTGGTCACAATAAAAAAAAATGATTTATGTATGTATTTATTAATTGTAACTTTACCTTTACTAGGTAGTTGTGTAGCAGGTGCTTTTGGTCGTCTTCTTGGTCTACGAGGAACTGCCATAGTCACAACCACGTGTGTTTCATTATCTTTCATTTTCTCTTTGATTGCTTTTTATGAAGTTGCACTGGGAGCCAGTGCTTGCTATATGAAAATTGCTCCATGGATTTTTTCCGAGATGTTTGATGCTTCTTGGGGCTTCTTTGGCGACCGTGAAGTCACCGGATGAATTGCTGGATAGATAGATTATCTGGACGCTGCAGTTGCTCTGCGGTGAGACGGACTCGACTCACTCTCTGGGGCGAACTCCTGTAGAGCATCATAGCATGTCGGGAAACGGGCATACTGGACGTAGCCAAAAATATCCTTGGCTGTGCCCCGACCGTGTCTTTGAGACACAGGTGAGGCCGTAGGTCACGAACGTAAGGTGGAGGAGGTATCCCAAACTTGGCGCATCGGGCGAGGCCCGCGTTCCCCCTGCATATAGGCAGCAAGAGGGCGCATATGCCTGAACAAATAGGGGGCCTGAGTCCAATAAGGACAACACACCACTTCAAGCGCACCTATGTCTCGGTATCGATAGAGTATTCGGTGGAACCGGTGAACCATACATTTTTCTAAATAGAGATGCGTGGGACAGAGGGCTCGTAGTACCTGCCTACCCGCTTCAAATATTCAAAAATTTTTTTGCTGCGAGTTTTTTCAGAAGAACATTGATATCAGCAGAGGGGAAGGGGCCTAAGTCGGCAGATGCCGTACGCTTGAGTGGCAAAGGTAAGCGACACTATACGGCTAAGCGATAAAAAAAGAATATGCAGCGAATAAAAAAAAATCTATTTTTTGCTGCGGCCCGCTTAAACATACAATGGTTACTCCAAGCCTTAATGACAATCTCAAGTTGGTGAGCCGTGTGATAGGTAACTATCTTGCACGGTTCGGGGAGCACTTTATTATTTTACTCGAGTGAACGGCCGCCGCATTGCGGTACGCAAAAAATTTCCTGCTTGATTCTGCGATTAAAGGCCCCAGTAAAATAAAACTTTTGACTCTGTGTTTGATAGTCCGACTGTAGTTATGTTAATTGTGGTTACATTTGTAAGTAGCTTAGTTCATCTCTATTCCATTTCATATATGTCTGAGGATCCACACAGCCCTCGATTTATGTGCTATTTATCCATTTTTACTTTTTTTATGCTAATGTTGGTCACCGGAGATAACTTCATCCAATTATTTTTAGGATGGGAAGGAGTAGGTCTCGCTTCATATTTGTTAATTAATTTCTGGTTTACACGACTTCAGGCCAATAAAGCAGCTATAAAAGCTATGCTTGTCAATCGAGTAGGTGATTTCGGATTAGCTCTCGGGATTATGGGTTGTTTTACTATTTTTCAAACAGTAGACTTTTCGACTATTTTTGCTCGTGCCAGCGCCTTTTCCGAACCCCATTATTATTTTATTTTTTGCAATATGAGATTTCATGCCATAACTGTTATTTGTATTTTACTCTTCATCGGCGCTGTTGGGAAATCTGCACAAATAGGATTGCATACTCGGTTACCTGATGCAATGGAGGGTTTTCGAATATCTGAGGGCTCTCATGTGCCAATAGGTACATTATACCAATCTCACTGTATGCCGGAATCGTCGATCAAATGAGAGTCCCCATCGGAAAAATATCTCATTTTGGCCAATCGGCAGGAAACCTATAAAGGAAGGCCAAGCCCACCCAACAAAGTAAAGGCTGAAGGAGCTCTATAGGATCCTCAGAGACTGTACGTGAGACCTCTTGTCCGAAATGGAATTTATTCTTGAAAAGCGAAGCTGACCAGATTTAACTAAGATACGAAGCATTCTTTTGTCGTGAAGATTCGATCATCTTTTTTTTAGATTATATAGTCTAGATATGCAGGTCTTATGGAATAGAAGGATCCGTATAGGGTTTGGGCATGTAGAAAACCTTGTATTGAATCAAATACTCCTCATCAGTTTGGTTATAAGCTGGAAACGGAAAAAAATATATATATTGTTTTTTTCCAGCGCGGCCTGATGTTACATCCCAACTTTCCGCCTGAGCCCAGCCTTATTGTCATCCTCACCAAAGCGCCGCGCGCTGAATCTACCAGGATGCAGTTTAAAAAAGCTTAAATATTTTTTTTGCTTCGCGAAATATATCTATACTCGCGAAAAGCGTTGGGAGGATGGAGCTGAGACGGTGTCTCATGTATAAAAGAAGAAAAACATCTTAGTTGTTAGGGACGCAGCATCCGTAAGATTCTTGGGAGAGTCTCTATTTCATAAGTGGAAGATACAGTCCCTACTCTTGCTAGGCTCATCAGCTTATTACCTAATGCTCTAAAATAGTATTTCTTTGCCTTATGGGAGCGTAAGAGATTATTAAAGAGTAGCCCACTCCAGTATCTGCTTCGATTCATGCAGCTACTATGGTAACAGCAGGCGTTTTTATGATAGCAAGGTGCTCCCCTTTATTCGAATATTCATCCACTGCTTTGATTGTTATTACTTTCGTAGGGGCTATGACGTCATTCTTCGCGGCAACCACTGGAATATTACAGAATGATTTAAAGAGGGTCATAGCCTATTCAACTTGTAGCCAATTAGGCTATATGATATTTGCTTGCGGTATTTCCAACTATTCCGTTAGCGTATTTCATTTAATGAATCACGCTTTTTTTAAAGCATTACTTTTTTTGAGTGCAGGTTCAGTGATTCATGCCATGTCGGATGAGCAAGATATGCGTAAGATGGGAGGGCTTGCTTCCTTGTTACCTTTCACTTATGCCATGATGCTTATAGGCAGTTTATCTTTAATAGGTTTTCCTTTTCGTACTGGATTTTATTCTAAAGATGTTATTTTAGAGCTCGCTTATACTAAATATACGATTAGTGGTAACTTTGCTTTCTGGTTGGGAAGTGTTTCTGTCTTCTTTACTTCCTATTATTCTTTTCGTCTACTTTTTTTAACTTTTTTAGCATCAACAAATTCATTCAAGCGAGACATCTTACGATGTCATGATGCGCCCATTCTTATGGCAATCCCTTTAATCTTTTTGGCTTTTGGAAGTATTTTTGTAGGATACGTGGCCAAAGTGTGACCTGTTAGCCCATAAGTCACTCCTGTGACGAAACGGCTGTTGCTCACTCAAAAAATAGATTATTTTTCGAAGTGGACAATAATTGAGAATTGGATGCGGGCGAAATTCCCGCCAATGGCTGAGATGTTCAGTCGACTCTCCTCCCTTTGTAGGAGGTCCGGCAGCCCCCGAGTTGGAGGTAAGCAAAAAAGGGAGGAGGAAAGAGGCCTTGGTGAACCACTATAAGTAAACAAGTGTAAGCTTTGTTGCCCGACAGTATCAAGTACTGACCACACTGAGGGACGGATCCTAGAATGAAAAGGAGGAATGAAGGGTACTTGCAGTGCAAATTTTTGGTCTTGCATTGAACATCCAATGGACCTTGGACTAAATGGCCACTGTCTGAAAGGACTATGTCCAAGAGACCACCCCGCAAAGTACATCTTGCGCCTATGGGCCGCTATAACTATCCAATACACTCAAAACTGGAAAACTCTGGTAGGGCTCCCTTGCGGCGGGCTGCCAAGCTATAAACCCAACGAGAGTAGGATTCTCTAAAAAGCCAAGGCCGCAGAGTGCAGCCAGCCAAAATAGATTTCTTTTCGCAGCATTTTTATTATGCCCACTTGGAGATTTAGGATTTCAGTAAAAACTGGAAAGGAGAATAAGTTATGAGTAGGTTCTACATAGATACCCAAACGATACCCTGGGAACAAATTCCTTGGCCCAAGGTCGAGGCAGTTGTTTTTAGACTCCAAACCAGGATTTACCAAGCTTCTCGCTCCGACAATATGGACAAGATGCGTGCTCTACAATTTAGACTCATACGAAATCTACATGCCAGACTCTTAGCCGTAAGACAAGTTACGCGGGAGAACCAAAGGAAAAAGGACCCTGACATTTACAAGAAGTTGGTTGCCTCGGGATCACAAAAAATAGAGATGGCAAGAGGTCTTCAATTGGATGGAAAGGCTACGCCCGTTCGTCAGATGATAATAGCAAAGCCCCGAAAAAAAAAAGAGCACCCCAGAAAACTACGAGCAAAAAAAAAATATAGATTTTGTTGCGCCTTTTCTGCACTAGGCGCAACAAAACGTAGAGTCAATCAGGCACGCTTTGCGCCTGGAAAATGGAAAGCAAAAAACAATCTATATTTTTTTTTTCGAACTAAACTTCGCGTCTTTTTATCTTTTTGGCCTATTTGCGTTATTGAGGACAGAGCGAAGCAGGCTTTAATCGAAATGGCCTTAGAAACTGAATGGGAAGCCCGCTTCGAACCCAATTCTTATGGATTCAGACCCGGACGAAGCTACCAGGATGCCATCAAAGCCATATTCGACGCTATTCGAGCCAAGCCCAAGTATGTTTTGAACGCGGACATTTCCAAATGTTTCGATCGCATCGACCACCAAGCCCTCTTGAACAAACTGAAAACTTTGCCTAATTTAGCCAAACAGGTCGAAGCCTGGCTTAAAGTCAACCTCATGACCGGATTAGGAAATAATGCTCAGTACATGGAAAGGGGCACCTATCGCGTGATCTTTCCACTGCTAGTCAACATTGCTCTCCATGGGATGGAGACGGCTTTAACAGAGTGGTCACTGAAAGCATATCCCAAAGGACCAACTCCGATACTGGTTAGATATGCCAACGACTTCGTTGTACTTCACCAATCCAAAGAGATCATGGAACAAGCTCAGGCATTCCTAAGGGAATGGTTAAAGTGCATGGGACTAGAATTGCACTCAGAGAAAATCCAGGTAGTCGACACTGGATCCGGGTTCCAATTTCTAGGGTTTTCAATCAATCATATCTGGAAATGGGGCAAAGTTAGAACTTTAATAACTCCGTCTCGTGAGTCTCGCCGGAGATTTCTCGAAGATATGCGACGGGTCATTCAATTGGCAAAAGGAAAAGCAGCCTACCAACTTATCATAACCCTAGTACCCCAAATAGTAGGATGGGGCAACTACTTCAAATACTCTGAATGTAACAATCTATTTCGGAGATTAGACCATGATATCTTTCAAAAGATCCGAGCATGGGTATACCGACGGCATCCGACATGGGGTCGTGATAGAATCAAACAAAAGTACTTCCCCGAAAAGAGAAGCTGGCTCTTCAACAAGAAAGTATACCAAGATAACTGGATTTTGTACGACTCTCGCACAACGGCCTTCGGGGTGAAAAGAGAATATTACCTGGTCAAACTGAGTTGGATAGCTAGCCACAAGCACATGTTGGCAAGACAGGATAAGAGCCCGATAAAATGAAAAGCCGCGTGAAAAAAGAGCGCAACAGCAAAAAAATCTAGATTTTTTTTTTGCTCTTGACTTCTCCGTTCTACTGCGCACCTTTAACGGAACTACTATCTACTGAAATCTAAAGGTTCCAAATGGGTAACCAAAAAGCTAAAGGGCTCTTTCTTTATTACATTGCCCAAACATGTTAGAAAACCATGAGAGCCTAAAAGTAGAGCACATCAACGTGAAATCCTTGTGTGTTCGTAGAGAACTTATGAACAAGCACTGCCATATTGGAGACAAGCAAGAAGACGTAAAAATTCTGAGAGGAGCCGTATGAGGCGGAAGCCTCACGTACGGTTTTGAAGCCAAGCCGTTCCAGCAATGGAACGGCTTAGGAACCGATATGATGATTGGTTTAGGTACCAATTTTTGGGCTAATTCTCTTTTCATACTACCAAAAAATGAAATTATTGCCGAATCCGAGTTTGCTACTCCAACAATTATTAAACTAATTCCTATTTTGTTTAGTACTTTAGGTGCTTTTATGGCATATAATATAAATTTTGTAGCAAATCCATTCATTTTTGCTTTGAAAACTAGTACTTTGGGTAATCGATTATATTGCTTTTTAAATAAGCGCCGGTTTTTTGATAAACTTTTCAATGACTTTATAGTCAGGTTCTTTTTGCGTTTTGGATATGAAGTTTCATTTAAAGTTTTAGACAAGGGTGCTATTGAAATCCTGGGACCTTATGGAATTTCGTACACATTTCGAAAATTAGCCAAGCAGATAAGTAAACTTCAAAGTGGTTTTGTTTATCATTATGCTTTTGTAATGTTGATCGGCTTAACCATATTTATTACCATAATAGGTCTGTGGGATTTTATTTCTTTCTGGGTAGATAATCGATTGTATTTTATTTACATAGTGAGTTTTCTATTTATTCATTTTGAAAACGACATTAGCACGAACTAAAGGGGCATACTTCCTTATATAATACCATGAAACTTTGAGGGACGCAATGATAAGCCAGTGCTACGCCCTTTTTTTGGCCCCGCCGAGAGGGAGGGCTGAGGCCCGACGAAGCCTAACAAGCAAAAAAAATAGATTTTTTGGAGCCTAAGCTATGCTCTGCGGTCTAGCTATGATAAACCGTGGAAAGAAAATGGATCCTCGAATAAAGCACATTATTGCTTTGGGTCTATGGGGAATCTGAAGAAGGAGAAGAAGAAAGTAAAGGTTGGAATGATAGAATAATAAATCGAAAGAGAGAAAATGAAAAAGACCATAAAACGAAAAAAAAAAATTTCGGCTTTTTTTATTCTCCTCGACCGTGACTGAGACCGTCCAGTCACGTGATTGAGGCCGTCCAGTCATAATAGCAAGCCCTAGAGCATTGAACAAAGCGGTGAAAGGCGAAGCATGCAATTACATAGTATGCGCGTATAAAAGCTCATCAAGTTATGCAAGTATTGCGGGCTTTATGTATATAAGTGCAGGGGGTTATGATGATATACCCATAAGGCCTCTATGGCTGGAGAGCCGGGAGGAAATATGGACCCGCGGCCTGCGAAGAAAGCTGCGTCCCCGGGATCTTCTGGAAAAAGAGTAAACATTTATGTTACAATTTTTAGCTCCATTTTATTCCAATCTCAGTGGTCTCATTCTGTGTCCTTTATTAGGAAGCATCATTCTTTTCGTTATCCCCGATCCCAGAATACGACTGATACGAAGTATTGGTTTGTGCACCTCTTTGATTACTTTCTTATATTCCCTTCTTTTCTGGATACAATTTGATAATTCTACAGCCAAATTTCAATTCGTGGAAACCATTCGATGGCTTCCTTATTCAAACATCAATTTTTATATAGGTATAGATGGTATCTCTTTATTTTTCGTGGTCTTGACCACATTTTTAATTCCTATTTGTATTTTAGTAGGTTGGTCCAGTATTAAAAGTTATAAAAAAGAGTATATGATAGCATTTCTAATTTGTGAATCTTTCATGATTGCTGTGTTTTGCATGCCGGATCTTCTATTATTTTATGTTTTTTTTGAAAGCGTCTTAATCCCTATGTTGTGCGGAGCTGAGCATCTGATATTCGCGGCGCGAAGCGCCGCCTCTGCAGGAGCCTTGTGCAGTAAACCTTTCTGAGTGATCTGAAGACCAGTAGGCTCGCGAAGCTTTCAGAGAAGGGTAGTCTTGTGTGTAAGCATAGCTTTTTGGTCGAACCCGTCGGATGACCTAGTTGGGATTGGGGGGTACTTTGAGTGGGTACTTTGCAGGACTTCACTCTGCCTACTCAAATATTGTATAAACATGCAGGAAAGGGTGCTCCTAGGCAGGGAAGAATGGAGTTTTGCTACGAGAAAACGGTTTTCGTGAAGTCTAAGGGGTGCAGACACACTTGCGCGAATTACAGATGACGGCTACAAGGGTGGTGGGGAAAAGAAAAGTACCCGACGCCTGGGGATGGACATAAATTTGTTAACTACCTATTGAGCTGACAAGGATAATCGTCCTGATCTTGAAAGAGGACCTCAGGTCAATTCCTCTGTCGGAAAGTTATTGGCGAGGCCGCGGAATGAGTCGCTAGAACAAAAAAGGAGACCGAAATAAAAAAATATTTTGGAACTACGAGCCGAAAAAAGGCGTAAAGCCCTTTCTGCAAAAATCTATATATTTTTTTTCTTGCTTGGCTCTTATTCTCGGCTCATCCGCTATTTTGAGAGGGAGCCGTATGACGCGAGAGTGTCACGTACGGTTCTTTGAGAAGGGTGTGGGTACCTACAGGAGCTTTTTCTCGACTCATCTATCATGGGGAGATAAAGCCGAGGGCCTATCATCCCTTACTCTCCTATTATCATAGGGGTATGGGGTTCTAGACAAAGAAAAATCCAAGCAGCATATCAGTTTTTCTTATATACTTTACTTGGATCTGTCTTCATGCTCTTAGCCATTTTATTTATTTTTTTTCAAACAGGAACCACCGATTTACAAATATTATTAACCACAGAATTTAGTGAGCGGCGCCAAATATTGCTATGGATTGCTTTTTTTGCTTCTTTTTCTGTCAAAGTGCCTATGGTACCAGTTCATATTTGGTTACCTGAAGCTCACGTAGAGGCACCTACGGCTGGATCTGTAATCTTGGCAGGAATTCTTTTGAAATTAGGAACCTATGGTTTTTTAAGATTCTCTATACCCATGTTTCCTGAAGCGACACTCTATTTTACTCCTTTCATTTATACCTTAAGCGTCATTGCTATTATATATACTTCCTTGACTACAATAAGACAAATCGATCTGAAGAAAATTATTGCCTACTCTTCAGTAGCTCATATGAATTTTGTGACTATCGGTATGTTCAGTCTAAACATACAAGGAATTGAAGGTAGTATTTTACTTATGTTAAGTCATGGAATGGTTTCTTCAGCCCCTTTTTTATGTGTTGGTGTTTTATATGACCGACATAAGACTCGACTTGTTAAATATTATGGAGGTTTAGTCAGCACCATGCCCATGTTCTCTACGATCTTTTTATTCTCTACCTTAGCCAATATGAGTTTACCTGGTACTAGCAGCTTTATCGGAGAATTTCTTATTTTAGTAGGAGCTTTCCAGAGAAATAGCTTAGTGGCCACATTAGCGGCACTTGGAATGATTTTAGGCGCAGCTTATTCTCTTTGGCTATATAATCGTGTAATTTTTGGGAATTTCAAACCCAAATTCCTCCAAAAATTCTCTGATTTAAATAGAAGAGAAGTTCTAATATTTTTCCCTTTTATTGTCGGAGTTATTTGGATGGGTGTCTACCCCGAAGTTTTCTTAGAGTGTATGCATACTTCCGTAAGTAACTTAGTGCAACATGGAAAATTTGATTGAAAAACATAAAAAAGAGGTTTGAAGAAATGTTTGAACATGATTTTTTGGCGCTTTTCCCAGAGATCTTTCTTATTAACGCAACCATCATTTTGCTGATTTATGGAGTTGTATTTAGTACCTCTAAAAAATATGATTATCCACCATTAGTGTGTAATGTTAGTTGGCTTGGTTTACTTAGTGTTGTGCGCCTAGGAGGGCGCGTTTGAGAAGACGATGGTTGAAAACAATCGCTCGGATAGACTCCCTAACCTTATGTGGGATCAGACCGCAAGGAACCATAGCATGGGTACCATCCGCGTTTCGTCGCAAGTACAATCGTACGCATAGGAGTAAGGTAACTTCCCCCAACGAAAGGCGGGGCCGGAAGACACGTGGGCTCGAACGCTACTCACGTGCGAGCAACCCTCCGGACGTAACTGTAATGGACAGAAAAAGTGGTACACGTGACTAAACGACAAGCAAACGGCCAAACGCGCAAACTAGGGATCATCCAAATGGACTCGATAGGGACCGGCTTTGATAAAAGCAGGGCGTAGCAAATTTGCTACGATTTTCGGAAAAAAATACTTTTGAAAATCCCTTGGAGACCAAGGCTTTAGCCAAAATGTACGGGTGACAGATCCTTCCATAATGTACCCTGAGAAATACACCGGGCAATTAATGTTAAGCATACGACGATGCCCTTTGGAGTGAAAGCCTCGGAGGAAAAGGAGGTAGGTGATAATGCGCTGTACTTTCCAGACGCGGCGCGCGCCGCGTCTGGAAAGTACAGCAAACTCGGAAAAGCAATTTAGGATAATGTCATTAAAGAGAAAAAAAAGATTTTTTTTCGCTGAGTGCTACTACTTTCAGTCCCATATTAATGAGACTTCCTACGTCAATATACAACCCTGGATAAAAGACTAAGGCAATAGCTAGGTAAAACAGCGAATTTGATTAATCTACCTACGGACGTAGCCGATGAAGGAATGGAAGACAATGTAGCATGACGCCAACTCCGAAATGATCAGTGTTTTATTTTGTTCATGCAGGCCCGGCCTTAGAGGGTTTCGGTCCGTAAACCTGAAAAAGTTATCATGGACGAGCCACATGCGGGGAAACTCGCACGTGTGGTTCTGACCGGGGGGGAGAAAAGCACCCTATCGGTATCTAATAACTATCTTATTGGTCGCTTCTAGCACACCTCTAACTGTTGCCAATTTATTCTATAATAATTTAATAATAGACAATTTTACCTATTTTTGCCAAATCTTTCTATTAATAAGTACGGCTAGCACTATAGTTATGTGTCTGGGTTATTTTAAAGAAGAGAGTTTGAATGCTTTTGAATCTATTGTCTTAATTCTACTTTCTACTTGCAGTATGCTCTTTATGATCTCGGCTTACGATCTAATTGCCATGTATTTAGCTATTGAGCTTCAAAGTTTATGTTTTTATGTGATTGCAGCATCAAAAAGAGACTCTGAATTTTCTACAGAAGCTGGCTCAAAATATTTTATTTTAGGTGCATTCTCCTCTGGAATTTTATTGTTTGGTTGTTCTATGATTTATGGATTTACTGGAGTTACCAACTTCGAGGAATTAGCTAAGATTTTCACCGGATATGAAATCACTTTATTTGGTGCTCAATCTAGCGGTATCTTTATGGGGATTCTATTTATTGCCGTAGGTTTTTTATTTAAGATCACAGCAGTTCCTTTTCATATGTGGGCACCTGATGTATACGAGGGTTCACCTACTCTGGTTACAGCATTCTTTTCTATTGCACCTAAAATATCTATTCTTGCCAATATGGTACGTGTTTTTATTTATAGTTTCTATGATCCAACATGGCAACAACTATTCTTTTTTTGCAGCATTGCTTCTATGATTTTAGGAGCATTGGCTGCAATGGCTCAAAACAAAGTCAAAAGACTTTTAGCTTATAGTTCTATTGGACATGTAGGTTATCTTTTTATCGGTTTCTCATGTGGAACCATAGAAGGGATTCAATCGCTACTAATTGGTGTTTTTATTTACGTATTAATGACCATCAATGTATTCGCCATAGTTTTGGCATTACGTCAAAACCGTTTCAAATATATAGCAGATTTAGGTGCTTTAGCCAAAACTAATCCTATTTTAGCTATTACTCCGTCTATTACCATGTTTTCATACGCAGGAATACCCCCGTTAGCCGGATTTTGTAGCAAATTTTATTTGTTTTTTGCTGCTCTAGGCTGTGGGGCTTATTTACTAGCCTTAATAGGAGTTGTTACTAGTGTTATCAGTTGTTTCTATTATATACGCTTTGTGAAAATAATGTATTTTGATACACCTAAAAAATGGATTCTATATAAACCAATGGATCGTGAAAAATCCTTACTACTAGCAATTACTTTATTTTTGATCAGTTTTTTCTTTTTATACCCTTCTCCTCTATTCTTAATTAGCCATCAAATGGCACTAAGTCTATGTTTGTAAGTTGTATGTCTGATAAATAAATAAAATTTTTATAAGTTCAGCATAATAGAATAGTTGCATAATCCACAAGTATGAATTGGATTCAAGGCTGAATTCGAGCAAGGCCACAGGGCGTAGCTTTTCGCGGGGCGCGATAAAAAAAAGAATTTTTTTCGCAGATTGGCCTTTGCTAAAAACGAGGAAAGCACTGCGCCTCCAATGACTCTCCGTACCGTTTTATTTCTCCATCCCCCCGGTTGTTTCCAGCCCCATCATTTGTTATGCGAATAATGTGGGCACAGCACCGGTTTAATTGCGTTTCGCAGAGAAATGGCCACCGCAGCGTGAGGCTGCACCTGCGCCCTGAATCATGACAAATGATTTCCATTTGCCAAGCAACGAAGCGGCCCCCTGCTTTTGTTGGCTATTCTCTCCCGGTACCGTAGGCAAGAAAAAAGAATAGATTTTTGGGGGAGAAAACTGGGTGGAAAAAGACCCAAGCGGAAAAAGGGACTTGAACCCTCAACCTCAGCCTTGGCAAGGCTATACTCTACCATTAAGCTATTTCCGCCAGCTCCGATAGAACGAAACAATAAGAAGAAAGTAAGAAGGCCTTTACACTTATCAGATGTATTCTTTTAGTAGAATTTGATGGATAGGCCCATGCTTGGAAAGATTCGAACTCTCAACCCCCAAATCCGTAGTTTGGTGCTCTATCCGATTGAGCTACAAGCACAAATTTATTATTCTTAAGCACTACGTGTCATGTAGGCTGCATTACTACAAAGAAAAAACATATATATATATGAAAAAATATTTTAAGAATTGAAAAAAAAAGAGATATGTTTTTTTTCCCCTATTCACTTAAGCGATGGTATACTTTGAAATTAGAATAGTATTACCCTATTGCATTATTTCAAGGCGTTTATGCTTTCTGTGACCCGAGAAAGTTTATTATAGCACCGTGGTCAAATTAGTCAACATTTTGACCGCAGTTAAGGGATCTGGATGCATTATAACACGTTAGTAATCAAGTTCAAAAAAGAATACTTTGTTGATTGATTCGATTAGCTCGCGTTTAGGTTTTACTGCAAAAAAAAAAAATATATATATAGATTTTGTTTTCTCATTTCTCCCAATTTCTTGGCTCCATCCAAAAAGCGAAAATGCAAACGTTATTAAAGGTCGCTCTTGGTGTAATGTTGACCAGGTACAGAGTTTTTTTTTTAGTTGAAAGCGTCATGGATTATCGTAAGTAAATGAGAAAAAAAGTGGCACAATTTGCGGCCTGTGGCCCGTTTATGTGCCACTTTTTTTTTCTTTTTATTGCAGCGCAGCTCTGGCTGACTATTTTTCTTTGAAATAATTTTGTCCCTTTCGTCTAGGGGTATAGGACATCGTCTTTTCATGGCGAGAACACGGGTTCGAATCCCGTAAGGGATAGCCTTACTTATATATGCTCCGAGAGCCAAGCGAAATGAGCTTTCTAGTGCACGTAGGAATTTTTTGTTTGGAGAAGAAAAGGACACAAAAAATGGAAAAAAGACTTTTTTTTCAGTGTCTTCGCTCTTTATTCCAGTTTTTCACCGTTCTCCTCTATTATTCTTCCCCGTGCCCTCATGATGAACGAAAATCGTGGAGAGCATAGTGATGAAAGGGCGCAGGATATAGCGGCCAAAGGCCCCATTCCCAGAACGAATAGGGCATGAGAAATAAAAAATAAAAATTTTATGCAACTTTCTAAGAAAAACCAAGTAAGTGAAATATGCCTACAATAAATCAATTGATTCGTCATGGTAGAAAGTCAAAACGGCGCACACAACGTACTCGAGCTTTAACTCAATGTCCTCAAAAGCAAGGAGTATGCCTGCGTGTTTCGACGAGAACACCAAAGAAACCTAATTCAGCTTTACGCAAGATAGCCAAAGTACGTTTAACCAATCGAAATGAAATAATTGCTTACATTCCCGGCGAAGGCCATAATTTGCAAGAGCATTCTGTGGTTATGGTTAGAGGGGGTAGAGCGAAAGATTTGCCAGGTGTAAAATACCATTGTATTCGAGGAATTAAAGATTTGCAGGGAATACCGAGTCGACGTCGAGGCAGATCTAAATATGGTACAAAAAAACCCAAAGATTCTATATGAATTTATTTGTCAAATCATCAAATTTCAGCTTTGTGTCTGATTCATCAAAGGCAGGGATCAAAAAAAAGGAAAATTGGCCATTTAGCGGAAAAAATCTATTTTTTTTTTCAGAAAGCTTTTTTGCGCGTCGTTTATCGCATCGTAGATATTTATGCTATGCCCTGGAAGGGCATGTGCTATCAGGACCTAAAGGTCGTGGAGCAAGCATATACAATAGCTCAGACAATTTGGGCTATATCCGGGGCTTGCATGGTAAACAAAAACAATTAATAAAAAAATTGGTCCATATTTGCATGATTAATGGTAGAAAAACGAGATCTCGTGCTATTGTTTATAAAACTTTTCATTGTCTAGCTCAGCATGGCGATATATTGAGACTTTTGGTTAATGCCATAGAAAATGTCAAGCCTGTTTGTGAAGTGAAAAAGGTAAGAATTTCTGGTACTACTCAATTAGTACCATCTATTATAGCAGCAAATCGTCAAGAAACCTTAGCCATTCGTTGGATGCTCGAAGCGGCAGCCAAACGACGTATTAACAAAAAAAGCATGAGCTTAGATCAATGTTTAGCTGATGAGATATTGGATGCTTCCCGAAAGATGGGGATTGCACGTAAAAAGAGGGATGATCTTCATAAACTGGCTCAAGCCAATCGTAGTTTTTCGCATTATAGATGGTGGTAAACTATTTGAGGTAGGAAAAAAAGGGGATCAGGCGACGAGGGAGGCGAAGCGCATTATTTAGAAACTTTTCTGCGCTTCGCCCCCTTTTGCCTCGTCCTATTCGGGGATTGGGGAGAGAAAAAAAAAGGCCAAGCTTCGTTATGCGCTTGGCTACTCATTTATAAGGATCTCATGGCTTTTATCATAATGAAACTATTCGTCCCTTCTTAGAATCAGACATTAAGCGTCTCAGCTCAAGATAAGTTTGCCGCATCAAAGGAGAGTTGCGAGAAAGTGGGCGCAGCAAGAATCTATGGCGACCAAAGAGAACTTTTGTCAAGCTGCGGGGGGGGGAGGAGTATCTGCGGCCTCTTCGTTTCGGTAGGAATTAGTCCCCGGGGTCCCGGGACATTCGTTTCCGCCAACGGGGAACTCTACAAGAGGCCGCAGGGCGCAGCAAAATATATATATATATAGAATATTTTTTTTTTCGTAGCTTTTTGCATCCCGCGCGTTCAAAGGTCTTCGACCATCGGTGTGCATTATTCTGCGTCATCAAAAGCAAATCCAGCTTTTTTTATTATGGTTGACGATGACGCGCTTAGAAAGTAAAGAAGTGATGTAGCAACTGTTTTGATGCTCCCTACACCAGTCTTTTAATGAAGGTTTATAGCATCATTTAAGTAAATACAGATTAAAATAGTAAAAACATAAGCTTGTAATATAGCAACACCTAATTCCGAACCAGTTGATGCGAATACTATTAAAAAAGGAGCAAGATGCGCTAAATACATAATACCCCCCATAGATAGCATAGTCCAAGCAAACCCGCTTAGAATCTTTACTAAACTATGACCAGCCATCATATTGGCGAATAAACGTATTCCTAGACTTAATGCGCGAAAACGATAAGAGATTAACTCGAGAAGTACTAAGAAGGGTGCTAACGGCAAGGGTACTCCTTGCGGCAATAAAATACTAAAAAAATGAAGCCCATGTGTTTGAAATCCAACTATAGTGATTCCAATAAAAAGAGATAATGAAAGCCCCAGGGTAATTATAAAATGACTTGTTACTGTAAAACTATAAGGTATCATACCAATAAGATTACTAAATAATAAGAAAGTAAAAGTGACAAAAATTAGAGGAAAAAAGCGTTGTTTTATCGAAGAAGGACCGCTTATTTGTTCATTTACCAAGTTAAGCACAAAATCATAAATAATTTCAACAAAGGATTGCCAAGCATTTGGTACTAAGTGTCCTCCATTTAAAGTAACGAAATGAACTAGAAGCAATACTAGACTGATAGTTAATAGCATAAACAAAGATGAATTGGGTCGGTAGGGGAAAAAAATCTTTTTTTTTTGCTCCATTTGAACCTTACTTAGGCCCAGAGTTTAAAGCCGTTCCCCTCCTATAGAACCGTACGTGATAGTCTCCCATCATACGGCTCCTCTCTCCTCGGGACCGGCCAAAGGTCCAATAGAGGCTTTATTTTAGCAGCCATCTTCAAAAAAGTATTTTTTTTTACTTATCCGAAGAGAGCCAGGACTACATTCCTCGCCGCTTATTTTGTGGGAGGTTTTCTATCCATCCTCGAGCGCATTCCACAGTATCCTGGGCACTCGCCCTCATAGCCGTCACCCCAGTTGATCTACCCGCGCGTTCTGTCTAGGATTCTCTAAGCTCGACCGGCGTGTGCCGGCGTGAACATGGTTTGTATCCTGACCCAGGGGCTTCCTTTCACCGTTTACCATCGGCTATTTGAGTAGATCAGTCCTCATATTCGTCTCCCTTCCAAAAGAGCGGCCATTCTCGAGATTCGTAAACCTATCCTGTACAGAACACTTTCCTGACTCCACGGCATCGAAGTAAACGGGAGTTGGATTATCGTCTAAAACCCCGACGAAGTGTTTACACCATCGAGTAGTGGGCGCGAGCTCCGCACGTAAATGAAAGATAGAAATTTCCTATATGAATAGGAATCAATGGAATAATTGCAAATTGTTCTAGCGGACTGCAAGCCATGATGAATTCTCTTTTTTTTCTTTTAGCGCGAGGCGAAACTGAGAAGCCGCTTCGTTGCTTGACGCTTTTCAAGGCAAAGTCTTGAGAGAAAATAAAAAAATATTTTTATTTCTTTCGGTATTTTTTCATATATATATATTCTTTCTATATGACAAAATACCTCGAAGCCAAGCTTGATTTGCCCTACATTCGCCATTCGCGCAGCGAATAGAGCGTTAATTTCTATTTATGTTCCTTTTTTCTTGAATAATGAATGGTAACTTTTTGGAAAAGAGGGAAGGCGAAGCATAATCAAATGGATTTGAAGAGCTAAAAAAAAAGATTTTTTTTTACTTTTCTGCATTTTGGAATATATATGAAAAAAAATCTATATATTTTTGTGCGCCTAGATTTTTTGTCGGTTTGCTGCGTGCCTTTCTTCTATAAGCTGATGGACAAAGTATGCGTGATTTTGTGCCATCTATGTTCGTTCCAGAAGAGAATAAAACTCAAAGTTTCTAAGCCTCTTCTTGCCCCAATTCTATAAGTTGGGGTCGAAGACCCCAACCATGTGCTTTCCAATATTTGGTCAAAAAGCAAAAGTGAAAAACGCTCATTTACATAGCGAATTTATGAATCGTTTCGTACGGAAACAACTCGAAGCGGTTTCAGCTCAGGGAGCCTTCGGTAATGCAAGGTTCAAGAGTGTCTAAGGGCACAAAGAATAAAGTTTATAAATAAAGATGGTCATTAATTATCATACATGATGAATTTGCTTTATACGAATTCAGAATCAAAAATAGTCTACGGATTTCACGAGCGAAAGATAGTTTTGTACGCAAAGTTCGCCATGCATTTACTATTACGATATATCGAGATTTATCTACTCGACTGACGAGAACCTGAGACACTTTTTATTTATGATGTCGTTCCACGAAGCCTTCTGATGAGCTATATCCGAAGCAGGAGGAGGGAAGCGGATAAGAAAAAAAATACATATTTGTTTTGCTTCCTGTTGCACCTTATAACCGAAGGCCTCTTTCGTATCGAGAGCGCTCTTATTTCGCACTTCTTCTTCTGCTCCAGCAGGATCTCTTTCCTATGGGGCTTTTTTTTTATGCCGCGTACATGTGTTGGCTTCAGTTGTTCTTCCGCTTGGTTTGTGTTTGCCCGCATCATCTGTTCTCCAGATGATGCGTAGAAAAAAAATCTATATATTTTTTTTCATTGTTAAAGCAAATGATAAAAGGGACTTAGTAAAATAACCATGATACTTTTTTCTGTTTTTTCGAGCATTGCTTTAGTCTCTAGTGTTATGGTAATACGTGCTAAAAATCCAGTCCATTCTGTTTTATTTTTCATCTTAGTTTTTTTCAACACTTCGGGTCTACTTGTTTTGTTAGGTCTCGACTTCTTTGCTATGATCTTTTTAGTGGTTTATGTAGGAGCTATTGCCGTTCTATTTTTATTCGTAGTTATGATGTTGAATATTAAAATAGCAGAAATTCACGAGAATGTATTGCGTTATTTACCTGTAGGTGGTATTATTGGAGTTATTTTTTTGTTGGAAATTTTCTTCATTGTAGATAATGATTACATTCCAATATTACCAACGAAATTGAGTACAACCTATTTAACATATACAGTTTATGCTGAAAAGATACAAAGTTGGACTAATTTGGAAACATTAGGCAATTTACTTTATACCACCTATTTTGTTCTGTTTTTGGTTTCTAGTCTTATTTTATTAGTAGCTATGATCGGGGCTATAGTACTTACTATGCATAAAACTACTCGAGTCAAAAGACAGGATGTGTTCCGACAAAATGCCATAGATTTTGAAAATACTGTCAAAAAAATCAGAGATATTTGAAGGCTTTAGCTCTCTGAAGCCATTAAGAAGCTCAAAAAAAAAGGTATATATATTTTTTTTTGTACGCTTCTCCTTTTCTCTGTCATGCCTTCCCAATCTCCGCTTTTCTTTCGCACAAAGCAAAGGAAGCGGGTAAACCCCCGGAAAGCTAAGGTTTTCCGGGACTAAAGTCCTTCGTAGAGCCAATAATAAATATAGAGCGAAAAGAAGAAAAGGTAAATACAAAAATATAGATTTTTTTGACGTATGCCGGAGCGGACGACTTAAGTCCTACTTTACATTTTAGTGGTCGAAGAATCGAAAAGCAAACAAATTTTCTATTTTATAAAAGAAATTGCTGCGTGCTGCAACCGCCAAAAAGCGCGGGGCGGAACAGCAAATAAAAATAGAGGTGGTGGCACGACGGCTCGTTTTCTTTTCCAAGTTACTGCATTGCCCTTGATGCATTTATCTTTTCTATTCAATCCAAACCCCTTTACTGCAACTTTTGCCTCTATGGCCAAAGGCGCGAAGCGCAGCCAAATAGTTTTTCGTGTTCTTTTCCTAGGAGTTCCGCGGTTAGCACAAATAACTGTTAAGTGCGCTGAATATATTGAGACAGGATTTAGCTTTTTACTATGCCATTGTTCGGAGTATATCTAAACAACTACCTTACCTTTATTTGGAGACAAATTGAAAAAACGCAGCATACTATAGATTATGTCTAAGTTAGGCCTCATATGGATAAATCTTATGGTTAAACGCAATTCATTTGGGTTTTTTTAGCTCTCGCTCATGTAAGTATAGCATGGTCAAGCTGTCAAGCATAAAGCATGTAAATTTTTAATGTGTTTCCGCTTTGCGCCTAGCTTTTAATTCCGAATCATGGGTCTACTCTATGGCGTAGCATCTAATTACTATGTTATTGCAGAACTGAATCAAAGCCAAGTGGTTTTTCCATTATATGAATAATTAACAAGTTGCATAATCTGCTACTTTTAATCCCTTCTAAGCATTGTATTGGTTCGACTGTCTGTTTCTAAGAGGTTAGTTATACTTATTAAAGCAAATAACCAAAGCCTTTGTAGGCTCCGTTTTTTCTATATGATGGCGCATGGTTGACGGAAGATTAATACTGATCATGTAGAACAGATTCAGTTGCGCGAAGCACTCATACTCATAATGGTGCGAAGCACTCGAAATGCATGATGCATCTTTAGTGTAGGGCCGAAGGCCCGGGCTTATTAGGATGTAAGTATGTAGATTGTGTAGGTTTTTCCATTAATAAAGAGATCTATATTGTAGAAGGCTTGGCCTTTCTCTCTCTTCAGGAGGAGACAACAATGCTGTTAAGGAATCCTTAGGCCCGAATGGAAAGGCTTGGGTTACTAATGAACGAATTCCAGGAGTTGGCGAACTACAAAGAAAAGAAAATATGAAAAAGCCTTGTAAGTCGTGAGTACACTCCAATAGACGACTAGGATCTTAAACCTTCAGAACGTAGCCGACACTTTCTATAATATAATAGAAAAGGAGTTGTTGACGCAGTCTACTGGCCACCCCTCGTGACGGAAAACGCATTTGCTTCGGTTTACGCCTTCCATCTTTAATTCTATCAATTGGCTATTTCAGCCGAAGCGGTCTTGCGATAGAACCCAGACCCCACCGTCTATAATAAATAGTTTATTTTGATGATGGGAACATTCTGGCTTTTTATGAGAGTAAGGTAGACTAGAAAAGCCCTACGAATGAAAGGAAACTTAATAGGTAATAATCTGGGACTTCAGTACTCTCAATGTTTGGAGCTTAGGAAAGTGTTACGCATAGATGAAAAAAGAAAAAGAATCTTATTATCTTTATTTAGCGTGAAATCTTAGGTTTAAAGTCCAAAATATTTTCTATTTTAAAGGTTGTTTAAATGAAATGACATAAAACAACCACACAAAGTTTTCATAATTCTCTGTCATTTTGGCAAAACGAGGACCTGTAAAGGCTGTTAAAATAGCTGGTAATGCCATAGGCGCTTTTATTGCGGCGGGGTACTCGGTTGTACGTGCACGATTTGAATAGAGCGAATGCATTAGGATTCTAAGAAAAGAGCCTAAAATTGAAAAAGCTAAAGTTCAATTAGAAGGTACTTACTGATGAAGCTAAAAACACGGATCAGCTTTTGGAAGAAATTGAAGAGCGTTAAATGAAAGAAATTAATGCTTGTTGGTTGGGTAGTAAAAGAAATGAGTACTGATGAAGAATGAACAGCCACGTCTAGATGATGCTGTTTAGCATGTAGTAGAAGCTAAATACGACAAGCTGCAAGCTGAGGGTAAGGGTCTTTGCGCGACAAGATTCGAGATCAGTATGCGGAACAGACGACCATGAAAGAAAGGCCACGAGTATCCTAGGCAGACCTTTAACAGGCACCTAAAAAAAAATTACCACCTAAATTATCTATTAAGTACCCTGTCCCAAACGCAAACTTCTTCGTTTCTATAAGATATGAAGATATTTTGGTTTTTCGAAGAGCCATCGGGAACTTAGGTTTTTCTATTTATCGAGTTTAGCAAGTATATCTTTCTTAGGATCTAAATCCTATTAATTTGAACGTAGAGTTGTATGATGCGAAACTATCACTTACGGGGTGGGTTTACTCTCAGATTTTTTTATTTTCTGGGTTTTCATGGGATCATTATCGCGGGTTTGTCTATCCTAATGGGCGTCTAACAAAAAAATATATTTTTTTGTTGGTTGGTCCTTTTGTGGGGCCTGTCGAAGGGCCGAAGTAGTTCTAAAAAAAACAAGAATATACCAAATGAGTTTGAAAAATACATGGCTATTTCCAATTGGTTATTGTGACGCTGCGGAACCTTGGCAATTAGGATTTCAAGACGCAGCAACACCTATGATGCAAGGAATAATTGAGTGCGCCTAGATATATCATCACGGTTGCAGAGCTCTGCTCCAACTCTGCCATATCTGCTCGAGCTGGCTATCGTCAGGATGTGAGCTACACAGGTGGGGCATCCTTAGCAATGAGATTGCCCCGAAAGCATCATGTGAAACTCGCAGAACATTGAGACTGCCCTCACTAGGATGCTTCGACAAGGCATAAGGAAAGATCAGGATAACAAACTTGATACGTGAATCTAGTCCATCCAATTCTGGGCCGTATGTCTGAAGCAGAATATCAAGGCATACGCGTGGATAGTAAGCCTGCAAAACGGCCGAACTCGCGCTCGATATCAATTACGAACACGGGACTTGAGTCCCCACGTAGCACTCTATACGAGAATAGCCCGAGAAATCAGGCATTCACGCAAGGATCTAACCCTTGAAAATCCGTGATGGTGAAAGCTGGGGAACTAACTCCCTGTACAAGGAGAATTCAGAGATCCCGTAGTAAGAATGCATAGTTTTAGCTATTAAGGGGATCAACCTAAGACCGTTTCGTGTCCTCTCTGAGGTATATATAGAAGGGGCTTTGAAAAAAAAAATATATCTATTTTTTCCCGTGTCCTTATCTCGGTCAAGAGGCGGATAAAAGCCTGTAAATGCGAGAATGAAGCATACAATGGACTGTTACGCGCTCAACGATACCATCATCTTAATTACGTGTTACGAAGCAATCAGTTTATAGCCTCGATGATGCTACTGCGCAATATGGAATAAAGCAAGCAAAAAAAAATCTATATAGATTTTTTTTTGCTTGCTTCTGTGCAAGCTTCCCCGCTGACTGATTGTCCAACACATGCCCACTTTGTTCGCTTCGCGAACAAAGAAAGGCGCGCGTAGCGCCGTTACGTTTCATATTTTGTTTTGGAGAAGAGGGCAAAGCATGCTGCTTTGCCCCTCCTCAGGCCGAGGTTCGAGGTAGCGAGCTTTATGACGGGAAACTGTCACGTATGGTTCGGAGGGCAGACACCGAGCGCTGACCCCTATCTTACATCATGATATTTTTTTCTTCTTAATAATTATTTCGATCTTTGTATTATGGATGTTGGTTCGCGCTTTATGGCATTTTCACCATAAAAGAAATCCAATTCCGGAAAGAATTGTTCATGGGACTACTATAGAGATTATTTGGACCATTTTTCCTAGTATTATCCTGATGTTTATTGCTATACCATCTTTTGCTTTATTATATTCAATGGACGAGGTAGTAGATCCAACAATTACTATCAAAGCTATTGGACATCAACGGTATTGGAGTGCGCCCTTTTACAAGAATGATGGAAGTGCAACGAAATGCGCCGGACTGGTTCTATGGTCTGCAAAGCTTCTGGCTTACCAAAAGAAAGATGAGCCAAAATCATTCTTCGTTTGACGTTGAAAGACTCGAGAGACTAGAGCATGCCAGAAACGGGGAGTTAAGGTTAAACCTATAGACTGAAAAGGCTCCCCCAGCTAATAGGCCCATGGTTCCATTCTTTAAGTTGCTAGAGGTACACATTCCTCTTCTCGGTGTAGGCAATATACGGGAAATAGACTGCTCAGCCTGCAATGTCCAATAACAGCGCTGAAGTATTGAATCTATCGGCACCACAGCCAGTGGCATACGACTTCGAATCTAACAGGCCCGGCCTCGTCATTTTCTGGAATAGGGGATCCCCTAACGTTGACAACAACCATGGTAGTGGCAAAACTGCCGGAAGAAGAAGAACGAGCCTCTCTGAGGCTTGCTCTTCTTCTTTGGGGACGGAGGTCCTCCAGTAGGTAACATCAAGAACAAGAACTTTGCCGAAGGGGACCAGCGCTTATACTGTACTGAAGTCTCGGCCGCTCGCAAGGGACGTCGGACAATTTCAGCGAAAACTCAAGGGTCACAGAGGATTTACTTACGGTGGAAATGTTACTATCTTAGTCTATTCGACCTAATAAAGAGTTACAAAACTGCATATCGCAAGATCAAATGAAAATTTGGGAACATTACTCCAGGAGTCGGCGAGTCCACTCTCGACGATCCAGGGCGTGACCCGTCTTATCATCATTGAGAAAATGAAGGACAGATCCTTTCAGTTCCAAGCAACCGGTAAGTTTTTTAGAACATCAATAGGTACTAGGAACAAAAGGGAAACGGGAAGCCTATTGCTAGAAAACAATGAGCGGAGACATAAGGCCCAGAGATTGATAAATAAACCATGGGTTCACTGGGTCATTCCTACAACCTGGACTATCACTCCTTTTCTTGAACGTTCCACTTGTTGAACAAAGGATAACTAGATTGGATTCGTTTTATGTGGTTAACTATGCAGTAAGGTCCCATACTTTTTTTTTCTATATGATCTGTGTCTTGCTCATGAAATTACTGAAATTGCGGAAGCACATTATTACGGACATATCAACAAAAAGGCCACAGTTTTGACCTCGAAAGGTTTAACTAAAATCATAGTTCAATAAAACAAGAAGCAGACCCCTGATAACGCCACCCGAAGATCCACTGTAGAGAGTATATTACGTTTTATTCCTAGGTGGGAAAGAACTAGACATTCTACTCTTCGAGTCTTAATGAGCGCGGAGAGCTGTCTGCGGGGAAACTTGCAAGTACAGTTTGGTGGGAGGCGTATGGGCTCTTGGGACCAAGGACCGGCCGTCGACCCAACCTTATGAGTATTCAGACTATAACAGTTCTGATGAACAGTCACTAACTTTTGATAGTTATATGATTCCAGAAGATGACTTAGAATTGGGTCAATTGCGCTTATTAGAAGTAGACAATCGAGTAGTTGTACCAGCAAAAACTCATCTACGTATGATTATAACATCTGCTGATGTACTTCATAGCTGGGCTGTACCCTCCTTAGGTGTAAAATGTGATGCTGTACCTGGCCGTTTAAATCAGACTTCCATTTTTATTAAACGAGAAGGGGTTTACTATGGTCAGTGCAGTGAACTTTGTGGAACTAATCATGCGTTTATGCGTGCGCCCGAATAAATAGGCCGACTGCTGAGCCGGAATAGGCTCAGTCGCACTTTCTCGAACAAGGCAAACCTGGGTGCGAGCTACCCAAAAAAGCTATCATAGCAATATCATGGCTAGAGCAGTAAGGAAAAACCGGGGATCGATGGGCCTGCCCCCATTAGGGCTCCCCGGAAAAGCAGAGGATATGGTTAGGATAACGAGCTTGAAACGCGGAGCCCGTCCTAAGCTGGACCGACCGTCCCAAGCAGGATATAGCGGCGAGCGAGTGGTTAATAAACCAATAGTGTTAAACCCGCAGTTGATGGCATTAGCTTCTGCGGCACTCGAGAAACCACAGGGCACTCCATACAGAGTAAGTCCGAGAGATCAGACGCCCGCGCAAGGACCTAAATTCTCACTAGGAGGTGAAACCTAATTCGGACCTATGGAAGTCGGGGCTAAACATCCCCATGGCAGTGTCATGAGGGAGTTCAGAGGCCTCATAGTATTACAGGCCTCTTCAGGTCATGCGAAGGGGGCCAATCCAAGATCGTACTTTCCCTTTATTAAGACAACAAGAGCTCTCAACAAGTCTATACGCTAGTTTACGCTCAAGTTAAACTGGACAGATCTTGTTTGTCTCTCAACAGCCATATAGGTGAGGATCTACAAAAGCAAACACGGCAGATACTACGGATTCACCCGAATGAATATTGAGCGATTCTTTGTCTGGTACAAGGCTATTTGAAAAAGGCAAAAAAAAATGACACCGAGATCTGTAAGGAATACTCTGAATAGAAAAAGAACCCCAGCCCATTTAGTAAATAAGCCGAGCAAAAATCAGTTCTTTTTCACACCACCAAAAATACCCAAGCCAGGCAAGATCAGAACGGGGGTAGCAGCATCGTGTGAAAAGACCTCCGGCTAATGCTGGAGGTCCTATTTTTTGCCTACTTTCTTTGGTTGCTTGCGCGGATTTCGGCCTCACAAAAAAAGCCAAGGATATGTTCCAATTACACGCGGGCCCGCTAAGGGCCGAAGGCCATAAAGGTTTTTAAGTCTGAGCAATTAGCGCTCCTGCGTAAGATTGTAGATGCGAGCTGGGGCGCCAAAGTTGACTCGCTCGGGGTTATTTCGGTTGTGTACTATTCGTAGATCTAATCGGGGAGATATACATAGAGGTAAGAAACGTAGGAGCTAAAATTCGCTCGGGAAGTGTTACCTATAACCAGTGTAAGTATGAAACTGCTGTGTGGACAACAAATACCACGACGCCGCCAACAGTTACTTATGGGCTGCGGCGCAGATTAAGATACTGAGAACTCGAACTATTGTGGAGAAGGTTGCCTAAGGTCCAAGGTTAAGATCTAGGAAGGTGAGCAGTACGAGCTGAAAGGCTCCCATACTGTTCGGAGGGCAGGGGTTTTTCCTGACCCCTATCTATCGTTGTAGAAGCTGTTTCTTTGGATGATTATGTTTCTTGGATATCAAATAAATTAGACTAAAAAGCAAACAGGACGAATTATGAGTGTCTCTCAAAAGCATCCTTATCATTTAGTAGATCCAAGTCCATGGCCTCTTTTGGGTCCATTGGGAGCTTTGGCAAGCACCATTGGTGGTGTTATGTATATGCACTCTTTTATGGGAGGTGGAACACTCCTTAGCTTAGGCTTGGGAATGATCCTATATACTATGTTTGTATGGTGGCGCGATGTTATACGTGAATCCACTTACGAAGGACATCATACATTTGTGGTCCAATTAGGACTTCGCTATGGTATGATTTTGTTCATCGTGTCTGAAGTCATGTCTTTTCTAGCTTTCTTCTGGGCCTTTTTTCATTCTTCTTTGGCACCTACGGTAGAAATTGGAGCTATTCGGCCCCCCAAAGGAATTGATGTGTTAAATCCTTGGGGAATTCCTTTTCTAAATACCCTTATTTTACTCTCATCCGGAGCTGCCGTGACTTGGGCTCATCATGCTATATTAGCTGGATTCAAAAAACAAGCTGTTTATGCTTTAGTAGCTACCAGGCGACCGTCAGATTACCAAGGAAACTTTTTGATTACCTCTCGTAATCATACCATTGCTGATGCTCGCAATGAGACGGATGCAACTTACCATTTAAACCAACCGGGACAATAGCATGTTGCAAAAGGAAAGGACAGGGTTGACCAACTCTAGAGAACTTTTCCGACCGTGTCTCGAAAATATAGCCGAATGGGTCATTCATGAATGTGAGGTGTTTATGAGACACTAACTCGAGCGTGTTCGGTCAGGTTATTGATCAACCAATAATATTACAGCGCTATCTCCTCCATGGCAGAATGGTAGCCTGCCTGTGGCAGAGCAGGAGGAGGTCCCAATTTCAATATGAAACAAAAACACTGGAAGCACGGCTGCTTTTTTGTCCGAACTAGCACCATTAGTTGGAAATCTTATGTGTTTTCATGTAAGTATGAGAGTACCTTGGTAGTACCGGTGAACTAGATAGCCATGATCCGGCTATCTGGGACGGAGGACTTGTAGTATCCGCCTACTCGAAAGAGAGCTGGCAACAGTAAAGCACTTGACTCGATCTCATTCGTTTAAGGGCAAAGCGAGAAGGAGTCTAAATCACTGTACAGAAATGATTTTCATTTATGGACTTTACCTGATTGACACGGGAAATCTGACTTCATGTCTGGATAGAATTGAGCCTAAGCCTTTATAAAGGACTACGTGCCCTATAGAGTAAAAAATCAGGTTGGTGAGCCGTGTGATAGGTAACTATCTTGCACGGTTCGGAGAGCACTTTATTATGTCAGATGAGTAAACGGCGACCAAGTTGTACGGCTCTATGAAGTAACTTTTGACTCTACCATTTTGCTGGCTCTAGTCTCCACCGGGTCTCAAGGAATGGAATATGTAGAAGCACCTTTCACGATTTCTGATGGTATTTATGGTTCTACCTTCTTCTTAGCCACAGGGTTTCATGGTTTTCATGTTATTATAGGTACCATTTTCCTAATAATATGCGCTATTCGTCAATATCTAGGGCATTTTACCCAAACGCATCACTTTGGCTTTGAAGCAGCTGCTTGGTACCGGCATTTTGTTGACGTGGTTTGGTTATTCCTATTCGTATCCATTTATTGGTGGGGAGGTAATCAAAAAAAGGAGAAAAAATCTGAAACAGTTTTTTTACCAACCTAATCATACTTTATTTAAAGATAGAACTTCATTTAGTCTGCTTTCTTTTCTAAGAACTGGGCTTGTAATGATGGTGGTATTCGTGACTAATTTTGGCGATTCTAATATGGATCTTAGTACTTTTTAGAAGGAAGGTATCCATATACGGGTGATGTCACGAGGCAACTATTTTGATAGACTCAAAAGTTATCAATAACTTCATTATTATTCTAAGAAAAAGCTTGGGGTCTAGAAGGGGCATTATGATGTCAATCCAGAGGGCATAAAAGGCATCCCGACCTTGCCGCTGAAAAAAGAATATGTTTGCTATGCCCTATCCCGTAATATGCAACCTGCCTTTTTTTCCAATAGCAGTCGAATGGAGAAAACCCTAGCTGCTTAAAAGCGACCGTTAGATTTGCATGAGAAAAGCGAAGAAGGTGGTTGACCAACGCCGCGCGGCACGCGCGTGCTTGTCCTAGGCCGGTTTGCTTAGGGTGTTGCTTACGCAGCGCTTTGGAGAAGCCTTGTGCTGATGGTATACCAGTACCATTTTTGTGGGAACCGAATAATAAATAGAGCTCTGCGGTCTTCTTCGTTCATTATGCGGGGGTGCGCGGCTTATGTGAGAACCCGCGCGCCCCCCTCCCCTTCGTCCGTTTGGCCCTGACCGCTTCGTTCGTAAAACGCGGCATTATGTAAAGATTATGTAAAGTTTACATACATATTCAAATAGATGGGCTAGATGCACGAAACAATAAAACTACTTCATGAATTCTAGGAAATGCTGCTATGTATTTTGGAAAGATGCGTAGCACTTGGTTGGTTTTGCAAACAAAGAAAAAAAAATAGATATCTATTTTTTTTTCTTTGTTTCACTAATCAGTAGAAAAATAGGCTATGCCCCGCGGCCTAGTTGATTTGACGAGGTTGTTGGCTGAAAAGCGGGTTCGAGAAATGAATGCATTCTTCTCGCCCAAGTGTTTTGTCAATGCCCAAAACCAAGGGCCGAAGGCGCCAATGCTTTTGGGCAAAGCAAAGAACCATATATAGAGAAGAGAGCCAAACAATCTATAGAGAGGTAGGTGTCTGTGGCACTGGCTATAGCCAATGGTGGTGGCTTCGCCCTCATTCTTAGGGCGAAGCCGCCACTTGATTCTAGAAAAAAAAGACAACAAAATGAGACTGTATATCATTGGTATTTTAGCGAAAATACTTGGAATCATAATACCCCTTTTACTAGGAGTAGCCTTCTTAGTTCCAGCTGAACGTAAAATAATGGCTTCTATGCAACGTAGAAAGGGTCCTAATGTAGTGGGATTGTTTGGATTGTTACAACCTTTAGCAGATGGTTTGAAATTAATGATAAAAGAACCTATTTTACCAAGTAGTGCTAATTTATTTATTTTCCTAATGGCTCCAGTAATGACATTTATGTTAAGTTTGGTTGCTTGGGCTGTTATACCGCGCGCCGTGCAAGGTGCTTTCGTCGCTATGGGGCATATCCTGGTGCCCAATCTCCAGTCCGCGTCAATGGAGTCAATCGCCCAGAGGTAGCGTTGCCGCAATGCGCGTGGAAAAGCATCTGGGAAACCAAGTCATGACCCATAAAAGGACGACTTGGAAGATACTGTTGGGATTGATGAGGCTGACGAATCCGAATAACGTAGCTGCTGAACGACAGCATTCACCAAGCCAGCGGGGAACGACTTGGTCCTGGAATCGGTTCTTTTGGTAGGTATAACGAGGGCCGGAGACGGAAAACAAGGGCGAAGCAGGGGCATTCTCAGTAAGGGAATAAGACTATGCGGACATCTTACCTCGACGAACAGGTAGAAAAAGTCGAAAACGCAATCACGGGATCGACCTACTCTCTAGTGAGAGGGTCGGCGGAGCCGCTATAGTAAGTCAATAGGGAAATCGACCGAGCCAGGTACTGAAGGGCGGCAGTCATGATCCGAGGGTAGAGGGCCACTTCAGTGGCAGCGGTATGGCTGGCATGTGGCCGCGAATGCGGCATGGCATGTGGCCGCGAATGCGGGGCAGGCGGCGACGCTTCAACTCTTCTGAGAAGACGGGTTGGTCCCAGCAGACATAAGAATGCTGCTACGATCTCATTCAAGAAGTACCTCGTAAAGCGCGTCAATCTAGATCTAGATTGTTGTTGATGTGCTTGAAGAAATCAGTGGCGGAGAGCTTTATGACGGGAAACTGTCACGTAAGGTTCGGAGGGCGGGGAAATCTCCGACCCCTACTTTTGATTATGGTATGGTATTGTCAGATTTAAATGTAGGTATACTTTATTTATTTGCTATATCTTCTCTAGGCGTGTATGGTATTATTACAGCAGGCTGGTCCAGTAATTCTAAATATGCTTTTCCAGGAGCATTACGATCTGCAGCTCAAATGGTTTCTTATGAAGTTTCTACCGGTCTTATTATCATTACCGTACTGATTTGTGTAGGTTCTCGTAACTTTAGTGAGATTGTAATCGCGCAAAAGCAGATATGGTTTGCTGCGCCCTTGTTTCCTGTATTCATTATGTTCTTCATTTCTTGTTTAGCAGAAACGAATCGAGCTCCTTTTGATTTACCAGAAGCAGAAGCGGAATCAGTGGCGGGCTATAATGTAGAATATTCTTCGATGGGTTTTGCTCTGTTTTTTTTAGGGGAATATGCTAATATGATCTTAATGAGGTGTGGAGCTTTGCATCTGCCATTCGTTGGGCTGCGGCCTTCTGCAGGAGCCAGTGTCCTTTTCGGGGCCTTGTGCAGTAAACCCTTCCGAGCGATCTGAAGACCAGTAGGCTCGCGAAGCTTCCGGAGAAGGGTAGCCTTGTGTGTCAGCACAACAACGAAACGCGAACCCATCGGACGACCTATTTAAGACTAGGGAGATACCCGGCAGTGGGTACCTCGTACCTTTTCCCCAGACCTATACGTGTACCGAATGCTCATACGGGAAAGTGCGCTCCTGGGTCTGGAACTAGAAAGGGTTGCTGCGAGAAACATCTTCTCCTCTCATCCAGGGGGTGCGAACACACCTGCGCGAATTACAGATGACAGCTACAAGGGTGGCGGGGGAAGGAAACAGTACCCCATATCCAGGGATGAATGTAAACCCATTGAACAGGGATAATCATTCTGGTTCTGGGAGATAGAAATCACCGGCGGTGATGGACATTGGTCTAAAAATCAGGCGTAGCGAGCCCAAGTCACTAGGGCGCAAAGCGCAGCACCTATATTATCGCGGACAATAGACTACTACTCGCGCCTTAATTATGAGCGAATCCAGTCTAAACCAAGCAGCTTAAAATCTGACGGAAAAGAAAATTTTCCCGCTCTGTGCTGATCATCCACACTCAGACATCCATGCGAGGCCTTCGTGATTCGAGAACCTAAGCGTAGCCTTGGTTAGAGGGGGTGAGACTCAATATTTCCAGAACGGAGCCGTATGACGCGAGAGTGTCATGTACGGTTCTTTGAGAAGGGTGTGAATATCTATTATCCTCAGGCCCCAAGGGGCCACGAAGCTACACCCTTACTCTCCTAGTCTATGTACATTGCTTTTTCTAGGAGGTTGGCTGCCTATCCTAGATATTCCTATTTTCTACGTGATTCCGGGTTCGATTCGGTTTAGTATCAAGGTTCTCTTCTTTTTGTTTGTATATATATGGGTTCGTGCAGCATTTCCACGATATCGTTATGACCAATTGATGAGGCTTGGTTGGAAAGTATTCTTACCTTTATCATTAGCTTGGGTAGTTTTTGTATCTGGTGTTCTAGTAGCCTTTGACTGGCTCCCTTAATTCATTGAACAATTTCACTGCAGTGCAACTAAAAAATCTATATTTTTAATTAAAAAAAACTCCGTTAAATAGCAGCTAAAGAACCAAATGAATTGATTAGAAGAAATAGAAAATAATATATTTTATTCGTTCTATTAACTTCGTAAATGCAGGCTTTGAGAGAAGGAGAGAGAGGCTTGGCCTCTCTCTCTCTTTGAGCGTTCCAAAACGAATAAAATATATATATATATATATATATATTTTTTTTATCTAAGGCCTTGTAATGATGGGTAAATCCTGCCCATGATGGATTGCGTTAATCATGAAGAACACAAAGTTTCCATGATCCGCAAAAACGAGAAAGCACGAAACATTCATATGGCAAGACGACTATCGATTCTTAAACAACCTATATTTTCTACATTTAACAATCATTTAATAGATTATCCAACCCCAAGCAATATAAGTTATTGGTGGAGTTTCGGTTCGTTGGCTGGTCTTTGCTTGTTCATTCAAATAATTACAGGCGTTTTTTTAGCTATGCATTATACGCCTCATGTGGATTTAGCTTTTTTAAGCGTAGAACACATCATGAGAGATGTGAAAGGCGGCTGGTTGCTTCGTTATATGCATGCTAATGGGGCAAGTATGTTTTTTATTGTGGTTTATCTTCATATTTTTCGTGGTCTATATTATGGAAGCTATTCGAGTCCTAGGGAATTAGTTTGGTGTCTTGGAGTTGTCATTTTACTTTTAATGATTATAACAGCTTTTATAGGATACGTACTACCGTGGGGTCGATTTGGCCCCTCCTTCTACTAATAGGAGGATAAAAAAACCCCACTAAATGCGGGAAACTCTTTATTACTAAGGTACTTTTCTCCCATGGAAGGCGCGAAATGGACGATTTTTGGTGGCGATCCCTAGAATTTTAGCCTTGCTGTCTTGTGTGGGTTCAAATTCTAAGTAAAAATCCTTAGCATGTCATCATAGACAATCCGCAGGAAAACTCTTGCTACACGAGAATAGGCGTCTTCGGCCTTGGAAAAAATAGCATGGAGATTTCCTCAGAGACTACACGTGGGGTGCCTAGTCTATCATCGATCTTTGGCTAGGTAAATATATAGTCCCATTTCTCTCTAAAAAATCATGTCTATTTCACTCTAATGAATGAATAAATAAAGGCCGGAGGCCTATTGGAGTCTTCTTATAATCTATTCGAGCCGTATATTGAGGTGCTATTCAGAAGCCTTACCTAAGCAGCTTTGTAACCTTTTGCCATAACAGATCCAGGATATTTTAATAGGGTTTACTTCCAATTCTTGCTCCGGGGATATTTGAGTAACACTCAATTTAACGAATAATAGTAAGGCCGAAGGCCCGCCAGTATCTAGGATTTCAAATCAAAACCTCGGCTAGTTTGAATTAGTTCCTGTTTTTTTTTTTGCAGTTGAGAGAGTTTCTAAGAAAATTATTGACTATTCGACTCTTGGAGCATTAGCCTATTGGCTTATGAATGATAAGGCCAAAGAGCGCGCGGGCCTTATTCATACAGATAGTTTCACCAAAATACTGCAGAAAAAATTTCGTATCAGGGCTAATTCCAGTAAAAAATACTTTAAATCGCTGCTCGATATTCTGAATGAAATGCTGAAATGAAAAACAACCAGTGGAGCCTGACATCATTCATCCATAGAGTCTAAAAAGGATGTAGAAAAGACATGGTTTGGGGGAATTTAGGCAAATGAGTTTTTGGGGAGCTACAGTCATTACGAGCTTAGCTAGTGCAATACCTGTGGTAGGAGACACTATAGTAACTTGGCTTTGGGGTGGTTTCTCGGTAGATAATGCTACCTTAAATCGTTTTTTTAGCCTTCATTACTTACTTCCTTTCATAATAGCTGCCGCTGCTATTATTCATCTTGCTGCATTACATCAATATGGCTCTAATAATCCATTGGGTATCAATTCTTCTGTGGATAAAATAGCTTTTTATCCCTATATGTACGTAAAAGATTTAGTATGTTGGGTAGCTTTTGCCATTTTTTTTTCTATCTTTATTTTCTATGCACCTAATGTTTTGGGGCATCCCGACAACTACATACCCGCGAATCCCATGTCAACTCCGGCTCATATAGTGCCAGAATGGTATTTCTTACCAGTTTATGCGATTCTTCGAAGTATACCTAACAAATTAGGGGGTGTAGCTGCCATAGGACTAGTTTTTGTGTCATTATTTGCTTTACCGTTTATTAATACATCGTATGTACGTAGTTCAAGTTTTCGACCAATTCACCAAAAATTATTTTGGTTGCTTCTGGCAGATTGCTTACTTTTAGGCTGGATCGGATGTCAACCTGTGGAAGCACCATATGTTACTATTGGACAAATTGCTTCAGTTGGTTTTTTCTTCTATTTTGCTATTACGCCCATTCTCGGCGAATTAGAAGCTAGATTAATCCAAAATTCTAATGTTTGCGAGGACTTAAGTCCTCGCAAGCTTTCCCACATTTTTAAGAATTCAATTTATGTTGTGAAATGAAAAGCCATCAATTTATTAACCGTCTTATTACTAAATCCCCGTATCCGGTTTTTACCTATTATTTCTGCATTAATTAGTGGTGTGTTTTCAATTGCGCCACTTTCCAAACCTATCATTGCACTTTGTGAAAATCGGAAAAAAATTCTAGAGGATTTGGACAAGTATCCTTGCCGGGATTGCTCCAGCAATTACAACGGGTATTTCAGGAATCCAGCGTCGGTCAGGAATTCCGGATCAAACAAAGTTTCTGTCCAGGATTCTCGACCTATGAGACTTCGCCGAAGTTTATCCGCTCATAGTTCACAAGAGATTTTGACAAACAGATTAGGATAAAAGGAGAGGTTTTGCGCTGCGGCATCTCTGTACTAAATTTATTGGAGCTCACGCCCTGGCTAGAGAAGTTCTAGTAGAAGAGGGTATGATGGCCCAGGCGTGCCGCCGTCTTCTCTTTTCTATCGATTCTGTCTTGTTTATTTCTTTATTAATCTGCTGAGATTTTGCCGATTCCACACCAGATCCAGCTATGATGCAAAAAACGTCTATGCCTAGAAGGTATCAATTAGCTACTTTCATGCGCAGATTTATTATACTGAGAATTTTTTTTTATACCGGGCATAGACGTTTTTTGCGTTCCGCCAGTCTTATTATAGCAAGCGCGTAATCATCCGAACAGTTGTCGTCTACTGTTTCAATTAAATTTGATGATTTAGCACATTGCAAAATTTAATTGACTTCGTTAAGTTTTCTGGAGAAATTATCATTATATATTATGTTATGATTATGATGTTGGCACGGCGGCGGCTATTAAAAAAGTTGTTTTTGGTATTAGAACTCCAGTCATTAAGGCTTTTGTAGCTTCTACAGCAATGACGGCCTATAGCAAAATAAAGTCATAGAGGCGTCTCGAAGCTTAATAAGTACGGCAATGCCCGGCCCGGGCGACCGGTCCTGCCCAACATCGTGCTCGAGGGCCGGTGCTGTTTACCGCTCAGCGAAGAAGCTTCTCCCGGCTGAGTAATCGCTCGCTCCTCATGACAGCCAGGATGGGTTGGCAGTAGCACGGCGCAAATCTCCTGCTATTGGTCGAGAGCTTTACTTGATAACGAATCGGTTAGAGCTTTACACTTGGTGGATGGCTTTAATCCCTTTAGAGTTCACGGATCCCGCGACTGTTTTTTCAGCCTATTTCAGTTCTTCGTATATTTCTATCTCACTCGATTGACGGTTTGGAAGAGATGTCATGAAAAAGTTTCATGACATAGTCTCGAAATACACTAGAACACGTAGAAGAAAAGAAATAAATTACTCTATTCGTTTCTAGGATCTTCGATACTTCAATCTAGGTTTTGGTTGGTTGTTTATTTTGATTTTCTTCTCGCTTTATTGCGGGCAAGTAAATAATCTACTGCGGCTTTATGAAAAACCATTTCTAAAAAAATATATATTTTTTTTTGCTTCATGTTTTCCGGATTTATCAAGTTTACCAAGTTTACAAGCTCGAATCGGTTGAATTCGTAGCAGAACACTCTGTAACATTTTAACATTTGCACTAGAGACTAAATGCTACGCAACGTATTCACTGTGCTGCGCTTTGCGCCCAATTTTGCATTTTTCTATTCAGTTAATAATCTCTTCATTATTCCTTGTCCCCGCGAGTTCAAGGGCGAAGCTTTTTAATGTAAGCTATACAAAGATTCTAACTTTGGGCCTAAGACTTTTGTGAGCGAGTCCTTGGCTAATTAAGTTATTGAAAAGGTGGCTCTCTAAATGGCTGCAGTAGGTAAAGGCTTGAGAAGCGCAAGCTTCGCCCTTTGTAAATTTTGCCAGATTACATCAATAAAGTAAGTGTCCAAGATCAGCAAAGCTCCCAGCTTTTAGACGCTTCGCGCTTTTGTAATACTAAAATATGCTTCGCCCTTTAACTCATGTTCTAATGTGTTTACTTCTTAGAAAAAAGGAGACGATTTGTGGATAACCAATCGTTTTTCAAATCTCTGATAGCTACTTCACCAAAATGGATACATCAATTTCGAAAATCAAAACATGAAAATATATTCTATACCAATCCTGATTACCTATTTCAATTATTATGGTTTTTGAAATATCATACCAATACACGTTTTCAGGTCCTAATCGATATTTGTGGAGTTGATTATCCCTCTCGAAAACAAAGATTTGAAGTAGTTTATAATTTACTAAGGGCGACCGCGAAGTAACCGAATAAAGGGCTCATTCGTACCAAACGAATGAGACGTTGTAGAAGTCTGCAACGAAACGGGCACGACTTATTTGACGGATATACCGCTAGAGACACCCAACAGGACGAACTTCCAATGGGGAACATAGCCTGTCGTGAAAGGGGATCACAGGGAATAGCCAACCCATAGGCGATACCCAACCGTGTCTTTAAAACGCAGTTGAACGGGGAAAAAAATTTATTTCTTTTTTTTCATTCGTAAACGTGAGGTGTAGGTGGGATATTAGCCCAGGCGCATTAGGCAAGACTCAAATGAAGTATCATAGCGTCTTCTTCGTACGACGGAGCTTAGTGACGATCGTACCAGGACAACAAAGGAACCAAGATCCCCAAAAGTCGTTTTTTTCTTTTTGCTATGCTCATGAAAATTGAAGTAAAGGGCGGAGCTTCAAAGGCACAGCACTTAAGGGTATCTAGAGCACCTGAAGCGCACTGCGCGAAGATGCCCAAGAGCATCCAATTACGAGCATTCGGTGGAACCGGTGAACCATACATTTTTCTAGATAGAGATGCGTGGGACAGAGGGCTCGTAGTACCTGCCCTGGCCTTTGCTTCGAGAACCATGTAAACGAAGAAAGGAAGTGCTGCTGGAGAGCGAAAGGAAAGCGCTGGCACTGTATGACGGAGGGGAAGGAGCTTAAATCGACGTACCCCCTGGCTAGTAGGAGGGGGTACGTTGCGTACTCGAGCAGCATGAAGGGACCGAGATTGAGCTTGGATGAGACTAAGCAGTTCAAAAAAATATATATTTTTTTGCTGCTTCGACATATTTTAATCGTCTGCATGTTTTTTGGAAACATTGTCATAAAGAGCAGTTCCCGACAGAAAGCCTTTTTCAGCTTATAAAGGGTATCAATCTGTGGATTACCGCCTAGAAAAAGCTTTTACCTAATCGAGGTTCGGAGAATGGTGCTTATAGGAAAACTACTATATGCGGCACTTTGATCAAAGTACCATAAACACTGGAGGACTAGGTAATCCACTCCGAATTCCATTCTAAAGCGAAAAACGCTAAAAGCGTGCAGCAAATAATTTCTTTTTTTATGTAGCTTTCCTCGGCCACACTGTGATACATGGAGCCATAATTGAAAAAGTAGGAAACCTCGGTCTAGGCCATCCGCAAGTGTGCGTTTCATAGATGATTTCACTATTGGAGTAATTGGTCCACAAGCTCTGGCAGAAAAGATACTTGACTTGGTTACATGATTTATTGAAGTACGGCTTTAGCCTAGGCTTGACCTGGATAAGACTCTAATAACCTGAACCAAAATTAATAAAATTTCTTTCCTTGGATATCTTACTAGTCGCAATTCAGAATATACCTACAGGTTTTGACGACAATACGGCGGCAATTAGATAATATATAGAATCCATCAATCTGGTGGGCTTAGCTTACTTGTCAATATGTGTAAAATGATAAAGCGTCTGGCGGTTTTATGATAAATGAAGTAACCCGAAACCCTGTCTTGCTCACTTTCAGTATCTTTAAAGCTATTCAGTAGTGCGCGTTAACCTCCATTCTACTCTGCCCTGTCAATTAGTAGCATCTGGCAAACTCTAAAAACCAATGTATAACGCACCGCGCTTAAGCTACATACTACGTATTTCATCGGCTAAACCATATACAAATTCTACACCGCGGCTAAGAAAGGCAAAGCCCGCTCGAATTGCATAACTCATTCGCTTACAAAAATTACCACGATAAGCAATACGAGGGCGCAGCACCTCTGGAAGCCATATATGCTGCTAGTTTTTGCTATAATGCAAGGCCACGGATGCTCCATGTACGTAAAAAATAGATTATTTCGCCGGGAAAGCCCACGCTTAGAGCCATATGATTACAAACAACCTTGGTTGAACTTGAGTTGGAGAGCCGTGTGATGGGTAACTATCTCGCACGGTTCGGAGAGCACTTTATTATATTGAGAGAATCCATAGGGAAACTGCGGCTCTGCGATGGAATTTTTGACTCTATGTATTCAATATAACTCACGCATTCGTGTACAAACCAGTGTGGACGAAATAACTCCAATTTGTTCGGCAGTCAATATATTTCCGTCAGCCGGCTGGTGGGAGCGAGAAGTTTGGGATATGTTCGGTGTTTATTTTTCTAATCATCCCGATTTACGCCGTATATTAACAGATTATGGTTTTGAGGGTCATCCATTACGAAAAGACTTTCCTTTAAGTGGATATGTGGAAGTACGTTATGATGATTCAGAGAAACGTGTGGTTTCTGAACCTATTGAGATGACTCAAGAATTTCGCTATTTTGATTTTGCTAGTCCCTGGGAACAAAGTTCGCGTAGTGACAAATCGAGGAAAAAGTAAAGAATTTTTGCTTACAGCCATCTTAATAATATCCAATTCTGTAGTAATTGCATGCTCGGCTCAGTTCTACGGCATGCTGAATAATCCGCTTTGCCTGTCTGAACCAAACTCGGTCTTTTCGATCTAAAACAGCGGGAGTGTTGACCTTTTATGGAAACGCCGCGCTCGGGTGATGAGGATTCAAGAGAATAAAGTGGGCCTCCGTTACTTCATCGGCTTAACAGAAAAGGGAAGGATAAAAAGAAAAGGATAAGAAAAAATATATATAAATGCCCCAAAATTTTTTATCTATTTTGCCTTTCATCTTCTTTTCCTTATGTTCTATTAGCTTGAAAGAGCTTGGCCAATGAATTCCTCTCCCCTTCCCGTCTCGATCTATCATCTAAGATGATAAATTGGACACAATCTGAAGGTTCAGATTGTGGAATTATTTAATTTATTGGTAGAAGGTTTTATTAATTTACGAACAAATTAACTGGAAATAAGTTGGCTGGAGCAGAACTATCTACATTATTAGAACAAAGAATTACCAATTACTACACCAAATTGCAAGTGGATGAGATCGGTCGAGTGGTATCAGTTGGAGATGGAATTGCACGTGTTTATGGATTAAACAAGATTCAAGCTGGAGAAATGGTTGAATTTGCCAGCGGTGTGAAAGGAATGGCTTTGAATCTAGAAAATGAGAATGTAGGAATTGTTATATTTGGTAGTGATACTGCCATTAAAGAAGGAGACATTGTCAAGCGCACTGGATCTATTGTTGATGTTCCTGTAGGAAAGGCCTTGTTAGGTCGTGTGGTTGATGCCTTAGGAGTACCTATTGATGGAAAAGGTGCTTTAAGCACTGCAGAACGAAAGCGTGTAGAAGTTAAAGCTCCCGGGATTATTGCACGTAAATCTGTGCACGAACCCATGCAAACAGGATTAAAAGCAGTAGATAGCCTGGTTCCTATAGGTCGTGGTCAACGAGAACTTATAATAGGAGACAGACAAACTGGAAAAACTGCTATCGCTATTGATACCATATTGAACCAGAAGCAAATCAACACACAGGGCACCTCGGATAGTGAAAAATTGTATTGTGTGTATGTAGCGATTGGACAGAAACGTTCAACCGTGGCACAATTGGTTAAGATTCTTTCAGAAGCGGGTGCTTTAGAATATTGCATTATTGTAGCAGCTACTGCTTCGGATCCTGCTCCTCTGCAATTCCTGGCACCATATTCAGGTTGCGCTATGGGAGAGTATTTTCGAGATAATGGAATGCACGCATTAATCATTTATGATGACCTTTCAAAGCAATCAGTGGCATATCGACAAATGTCATTATTATTACGTCGACCACCAGGTCGTGAGGCGTTCCCTGGAGATGTTTTTTATTTACATTCTCGTCTATCAGAAAGAGCCGCTAAAATGTCAGACCAAACTGGTGCAGGTAGCTTGACTGCATTACCTGTAATTGAAACACAAGCTGGAGATGTATCTGCTTATATTCCGACCAATGTTATTCCCATTACAGATGGACAAATCTTTTTGGAAACAGAACTTTTTTATCGTGGAATTCGACCTGCTATTAATGTAGGATTATCTGTAAGTCGTGTGAGCGGGGTGAGATTCACATGGGATCGCTGGAGTTGGAAAGCTCTGCGTAGGATCCCTCAGCGCGTAATCTGCCTTACTCGATTATAACTGAGTCGAAAGCCGGTAAGTCAGAAACTAACTATCGGAAGTTCAGGAAAACAAACCTCGATGATGGTCGCCCTACTCTCAGAGGGAAGACACCCAGGATTCTACCTGCGTGAACTTGGGATATGTGCCGTCTGCAGCATGAGTACTTCCACTACACGAGAAGGAAAAGGGGAACCCTGCGTCGGAAAACACACGAACTCCACGGCGATGAACGAGTCAACCAAGGCTCTACAAATCGTTAAATACCTAGAGGGAACTCCCGATGGGAATCCGGACCTATTCATGAGGAAAGGCCGCGATTCGTACGGTCCCGGTGGAACCACCACAAAAACTTACGAGGGGGGAACCTCGTTGGTTCGGCGATGGATAGAACTGAGAATTAGGAAAGTCCTGCTTCTCCTGCCCGAGTTGAGGCTGCAGCCGATCGAATTCGAGAACTGGAACTTAACGTCGACAGAAAATATCAGAAAATCATCAACATAATAACGGACCCACATGCGCTCATAGCATCGTACCAACGCATCAAATCTGGATTCATAAAAAAGGAGGGGATAACGAAAAGAATGATGCTTCCAGGGAGGAAATCCGCTTCTTATCCGCGTTGATCGAAGATGATTCGGGCACATCGCAGAACAACTGCGCACGAGGAAATACCCCGCGAAACGAGCAAACATCCCAAAATCAACAGAACCCGGGAAGACAAGACCGCTTACGATGATCAGCGCCAGAGACCCGATATTACAAACGGCCATCAAGGCGGCCTTTAAGCTCACGCCACGAGACTTAAGCAAAGGCTATGAGACCGATAGGGAAGAGAGTTATGCCGCACAGTTCCGGGATAATGAACCAGCATTCAATGGGAAGCAAATCCCTTTGTGTGCTTAACATTCTAAAAAACTACACACGGACAAAATATTGATGATTTGATTGTCCCCGTCTATAAGTGACAGGTTTCAGGAGAAGGGAGCCGTGTGATAGGCGACTATCGCGCGCGGTTCTTTGAGAGGGAGCCGGGTTCTATATCCTGTGCTAGCGCCTAGAGATGGGTGCGAACCCTACTCTCGAGGTTCTGCGGCTCAGTTAAAAGCTATGAAACAGGTATGCGGTAGCTTGAAACTAGAATTAGCGCAATATCGTGAAGTAGCCGCTTTTGCTCAATTCGGTTCAGACCTTGATGCTGCTACTCAGTATCTATTAAATCGTGGGGCGAGGCTAACAGAGGTTCTTAAACAACCACAATATAGCCCAATTCCTATTGAAAAACAAATAGTTGTTATTTATGCAGCTGTCAAAGGTTATTTAGATCAAATTCCTATTTCGAGCATCAATCAATATGAACATGAACTTTTGAAGTCTATAGACTCAGATATACTTTCTGCTATCGTACAACAAAAAAACATTACTGAGCAGATTGATAGTCAACTGGCTACCTTTTGTCAAAAATTTACACAGAGCTTCTTAGCAACTCATTCAGTTTAAAAAAATGAAACTAAAAAAAAATTTTCAGGCCGCAGGTTTTGTTTCCGTGCTTCCGGGTGGAGGGTGAAAGCGGCCAGGGCGCAGCCAATTTTTTTTCTTCCGCCCTCTGGCTACGCCCTTAGTAGGGCTTCGTCATACGAGCGGAGCTCGAAAACCCTCCATCCCCACATTAACAACATGTAGATTTGAAGAAAACAAAAACGCAACAAGACATTAACAAAATTGAATATATAGAACGCTTCTTCTTCTAATGTACTATTAGTAGGAAAAGGGCTTTACGCCTTTGTATTTGTACTATTGATATTATCTACGTATGCGTTATCTTTGCCCACTATTTGGTTTTTAACTGGATGACCCAGATTAACTATGTATTGCCGTAATGCTGCGCTTTGCGCCCACTATCTGGGCCCGCGCTTAGATAGATGTTTGCATCAGTCTTTTCTTTCTTCTAAAATGAATCAATCATTTTCGATGATTGCTTCGCCCTTCACCAAATTCTAGCTGGTGTAATCAGGAGAAAAGGGATTCGAACCCTTAACCTGTGGTTTTGGAGACCATTGTTCTACCATTGGAACTATTCTCCTAAAAAAAAAAGTGGTTCTTGGTTTATGGAATTTGCACCTATTTGTGTCTATCTAGTAATAAGTTTGCTATTTTCTTTGATCCTAATCGGTGTTTCCTTTCTATTTGCTTCTTCTTCTAATTCGGCTTATCCGGAGAAATTGTCAGCTTACGAATGCGGTTTTGATCCTTTCGATGATGCCAGAAGTCGTTTCGATATACGATTTTATCTCGTTTCTATTCTATTCATTATATTCGATCTGGAAGTCACCTTTTTATTTCCTTGGGCAGTTTCTCTTAACAAAATTGGTTTGTTTGGATTTTGGTCTATGATAGTATTTCTATCGATTTTGACGATTGGATTTTTATACGAATGGAAGAAGGGCGCTTTAGATTGGGAGTAACCCGGCAATTTCCGAGCCAAAAAACGATAAAAGCAAAAAAACAGTTTTTTTGCTTTTATCGTTTTGCAAGCTTTTAGCATTCCTTCCATTGCCGCGTAAACAAAATGGGATAAACCTCGATAAGTAGGCATAATAAGTCATTCATTAACTTTATTGAGCTCTCAGAGCCTTTGTTGGCTACGCCAACAAAGTGCAGCCCACGGCAAGAGAGCCCGTGAGGCCGCACCGGCTCTCGGATGAAATTAACTGAAAGGATGGTGGGACGTCAAACGAATCGAGCAGGGCGCTGCCAAATTAGTTTGTTTTCGTGCGTTTGATTCTCTCTGTCCTGTCTGGTAGTTTAATATTTTTACCCTATCGGGTGGCAAATATTAAAGCGTTTCGCGGAACAATGACTGTCTGTTCCCGTACAGTGAATGCCTAAAAATAATAAAATAGATCTTTTTGCGATGGGGGAAGCCTGAAAAAGCGGCTGGGAGGGTTCGCACAACGAATGAAAGGTGAAGGTAGTTTTCCTACTTTTTCCCCTCGCCGAAGAGCTTCTGAATAATATGCTTCGCTTCCCCCGCGCTCTTTTCAACAAAATGAAAAAAAAAGACATTATATATTAATTACATAGTATACTCAATTATATACAATCAATAAAGAGATTAGCGCAACCTACCTTTCTTTTGTCGATGCTCTATGCTATATAAGAAACAAGTGGTAATAGAGAGAAAAAAAATAAAGATTTTTTTGCTATGCTTTTTATCTTCAAGCCTTACGCTCCTACTTTCGGGTCCGGCCCTTCATCCGCTTCACTTTAACTAATAGGCTGGAGGAACCACTTCGGTGACGTAGCTGTGAAAGATCAATTTGAGTGATGTGCAATAAAATAAAGCGTCAAGCAATTGGTAAAAAATGAACACCTTTAAGAAAAAATAAACTAATCATGATGTGTTCTTTTTTAATTGATTATTTAGCATATTAGGGTAATTAGCTCAGTTGGTAGAGCGCCTCGTTTACACCGAGAGAGTCAGCGGTTCAAGTCCGTTATTACCCAAGGGGTTTCATTATCCATGATTCTAAATTGAATCTAGCGTATGAATAAATTTACTAATTTAATTGATGATAATAAAACCACGATAATAGAAAAAAGGGAAAAAAGCAAGCCCGCTTTATTCGCACGGCGAATGAGAGCTTATTATTTTCGAAAAAGAATGACACGGTTAAGGAGAACATAAGAAAGTGGCAAACCAGAGCAAAAAAGCGGTAATATATATTATCGCTTTTTTTGCTTTGCTTTTCGTTGGGCCAACTAAAGCAGAAAACGCATGGCGTTTTCTTAGTTTATGGTACAATCTGGACTATAAGATGGTCATGAGAAAAAAAATATATATATTTTTTTTTACTGTGGACATTTGAAAGGTGCCCTGGTTCCATACGGCTCCACTAGCATAGCGAGTAGAGGCCGAAGCGTTTCGGCCTTATTGGCCATTATTGTGTAATCGGCTTGACGCATGCGAGGCCACAGGTCAACTAATCGCGAAAAAGTGCCTTTCGGTGCAAAGCAGAGAGCCGCGCAGCCATTAGACTCGTGGCTTCGCTTGAACGATACTTCCGGGTTTCTACTGACGTATATAGCCAGTAGAATGGAAAGATTCCGATGAATCATCTACGATGATTCATTATGTTTGGGAAAATAGCTTAGTTGGTTAGAGTGCTGGTCTGTCACGCCAGAAGTCGCGGGTTCAAATCCCGTTTTTCCCGGTAATTTTTTGATTCAAAAATGAATTATTATAAAATCAGTTCATAAAGAGAGATATATCTCTCTTTATGAACTGGTAACTGAATCAGTTAAAATCTTTTTTTTTTATTGAAATATAACCAAAAAAGCATGCGATATAATATGAAAAGCATGCGATATAATATGATTCAATTTTACAGGGCGTAGCCCTTATCCTACCCGCGTCAAAAGTAATCTCGAGGTGTTAAACTTTAGGGATAATGTAATAATGGTTAAGATTACATACTGAGCTGATGCTAGAGTAAAGAGATTGGAAAAAAAAATTATGCTATGCGGATGAATAGTGCAAGGAACTAATACAAAGACCTTGTCAAAAAGACTCTAAGATCTTAATCGGTGTTAGCGGAACCGAAAAATTTTCTATATAGAATTTTATATAGAGAATATCCTAGGTTAAGGTAAGGAGTAGATTGGCGCCCCGAGTTGTTCGATTATAGCGGGAAGCCGGCGGTGAAAAGGGCGAAGCTCTCTTATGATGAGATAGAAAGATTTACTGCGCCTTATTTGCTCCGCCCTTAATGGCGCCATTTAATATAGCAGTTCCCATTGAAGGAAGGACATCTGATAATGAGAATGAGATACCCTGGCAAAGCAAGTAAGCATAAGCTTGGAAGAGTGTCGAATAGACCGCAGGGCCGAAGGCTTCTTACACAACACTTCTCACAATATACATAGGACATCTTCCAGTAGCCAATGAATCAAACATTCCTTTTGCGGGTTAACATGGTTAATAGGTTGCGTAAGTCGTATGTGGGCGCAAAGCGCAGCACGTGTGGTTCTAACCGGAAGAGAAAAGCATGAGAGGGCCCGCCCATCCTGACAAATACAACAATACTGTATCCTGGGTTCAAATCCCATTTTCTCCGTAGGGGACGTAGTTCAATTGGTAGAGCGCATGTTTTGCAAGCATGAAGCTGTCGGTTCAACTCCGATCGTCTCCAAATAAACAAGTGATATATTGTAGAAAAGCAGTATAGGTGCTTGGATGAATTACGCTTTCTACCAGCTGCAGGAGATCTCGTTATGCTTTGCACTTTAACTTGACTTTGGAGAAAAGAATCTGGAAACCAAACGGAATAATTTGTAATAAAACGTGTTGAGGGTAAAGATGGAGGACACGTAGCGTTCTTCTAACGCTGGCAAGATAAATAGTTGGCTGTGCTCTATGCTCGGGTAGAGAGTTGGCGCCCTAATGCATGCCGCGGGCAGCAGTGCCCCCGGATTTCCTCTCCCGGTGTTCTGCTTTGTAAAGCTACGATGTTTCGGTTTCACGGGCCTTCAGGCTGCGAAGCAGCCGAGCCGAGAAACAGAAATTAAGCCAGCAACAATTACGGTATTTTTCTACCATAATACAAACAGTGGCTATATATTGGCCTGCGTAGCTCAGATGGTAGAGCATTCCCATGGTAAGGGAAAGGTCTCCGGTTCAAGTCCGGTTGTAGGCTCTGTAAAAAGAAAAATGATTAAATATGGCTAAAACCAAACAAATCAAAAATTTTACTTTGAATTTTGGACCTCAACATCCTGCTGCTCATGGTGTTTTACGATTAGTATTGGAAATGAATGGAGAAGTTGTAGAACGCGCGGAACCGCATATTGGATTACTTCAGTGCGGCATGAAGCCGCTGACGCCGAGTCGGCATATCCTATGCCGCTAGCTATGTCCTGCTCGTTCCTCACCACGGGTGGCGCGTGGAGGCAACTCCCGCGTCATAAGCACCGGGCAAAAGGCGTTTTGTTGGGCAACTCAAGTGAGGCAAATCGCTCAGGGGAAAGGAGGGAGAAGGTCGTGAAGGTGGCCTCGTTATCCACACTAGAGGTCTCGACAGAGATGAATAGGGGTATGTCAATACCACCACTGTGGTTGACTCACCACTGGGCTTTCTTGGAAACAAGAACGCGTCGGCGGGTCCTGGAGTGCCCGTCAAGGGCGCACGCGTATTCCTACGGGGTGATTATCACGACCAGCCCCTCCGCATCTCGGCACAGCGGAACGTGTAACCGGCCTAAGGTCCCATTTCAACCGCCAATTTATTGTCCCTACAATGGGTAGGCTAACCACAAGGTACGAGCCAGAACCTTATAGGTCGGGTAGGACGGCACTACTGGCAAATACTATCTAGCAAAGGCACGAGTCGTGAAGGATAGAGCTTGCGTCAAAAGCATACGGAAAGATTCTAGCAACGAGGAAACCGGGGGAGGAACCGGTAGAGCTGCAAGAGCATAACCGGAAGGTCAAGCCAGGGAGGCCGGGTCATTTAACGGAAGTGGAAAGGTTCGAATCGAGGCTGGAAGAAAAGGGAAAAATAGGTAGCTCGTAGGACCCCACTGTAGTTGAAACGCGGGGCAAGACTGCGGGTGTTGGATACGACAGATGGCGCTGCCTAAACTTCATGGAATTCCATGAACTAGGGAAACAAGCAGTCTCAAATTTGCGCATGCACATTTCCAAGCTACCAAAACGGCTGCAGAGCATAGCATATATATCTATTTTTTTCTGCAGGCTTCAGACCTTCTTTATTGAATCTCGGGCCACCTGTAATAAATGGCGCGAGCCGTATGCGAGGAGACTTGCACGTACGGTTCTTAGGGGGGTTCCGGCCGAAAGATCGGCGCCTACCCGACTAGAGGCACAGAAAAATTAATCGAGTATAAAACTTATCTTCAAGCTTTACCTTATTTTGATCGTTTAGAGGGCGACCGCGAAGTCATCGAATGAACTCCTCCAGAATGGAGGTGCTGCAGAAACCCGCAGCAAAACAGATACGACTAATCGACATATAGAATATGGCGACGACGACAGCATGTCGTAAAAGGAGATAACTGGGAATAGCCAACCCTTGGCCGTATCTTCAACTGCATCCTTGAGTGTCAGTCAAATGGAAAGTATCATGAATGAGAGATGGCAGCGGAATGATCACCTGGGCGCGCTAGGCTAGAAGGAAAATAAGCTTCCCTTGGCAAGATAACAAAGTAAGGCAAAATAGTTTTTTTTGCTGGCTTTCAGTTTTCTGAGTGCAGCCTCCTCCTACAACGTCTTTCTTCGTGTGTCGAAGATCTAAGGCGAGTACACCGGAGATAGAAACAGAAACTACGATTCAATATGAATATGGCAAAGCATCTGAAGCATAACTACACACTCACACGATCTTGTGAAAAGATAGGAGCATTCGGTGGAACCGGTGAACCATACATTTTTCTAAATAGAGATGCGTGGGACAGAGGGCTCGTAGTACCTGCCCTGGCCTTTGCTTCGAGAACCATGTAAACGAAGAAAGGAAGTGCTGCTGGAGAGCGAAAGGAGAGGAGCCTAAGTCGGCAGACTGACGCCGCGCACTTGAGCAGTTCGGAGAAGACCAGCCTACTCCATACTCTTTAAAAATTAAGCCAGAATGCGCAACTTTTAAGAAACGAAGGAAGTCCGTTAATATTTGGTTCGTTCGCTAGCGCATAAACCAGGCAGACGCTTTATTCGAACCAGAGCTTCATCACCCAGAGGCGAAAATACTTCTGAAGTCGAAACTCAACCATTATGACGCTGCGCTCCTGGTTTGCTTATCTAAAATCTAAAGATAACTCAAGTTAGAGAGCCGTGTGATGGGTGACCATCTCACACGGTTCGGGGAGCACTTTATTATGTGATGCGAGTGAATGTGTGCGGCATAGCTGGCATCAATTAAATTCTGACTCTATTTATGTTTCTATGATGGCCCAAGAACATGCTTATTCTTTAGCTGTAGAGAAACTTTGTAATTGTGAGGTACCATTACGAGCTCAGTATATACGAGTGTTATTTCGTGAAATAACTCGAATTTTAAATCATTTACTTGCTTTAACTACTCATGCTATGGATGTGGGGGCATTAACTCCGTTCCTGTGGGCCTTTGAAGAGCGAGAAAAACTTTTAGAATTCTATGAAAGAGTTTCAGGAGCCAGGATGCATGCCAGTTACATACGACCAGGCGGAGTTGCACAAGACATGCCTTTGGGCTTAAGTGAAGATATTTTTCTATTTACACAACAATTTGCTTCTCGTATTGATGAAATAGAAGAAATGTTAACCAACAATCGTATCTGGAAACAACGATTAGTTGATATTGGTACTGTTACCGCACAGCAAGCTTTGGATTGGGGATTCAGTGGTGTAATGTTAAGAGGCTCAGGAGTATGCTGGGATTTGCGAAAATCAGCACCTTACGATGTGTATAACCAATTGATTTTCGATGTACCCGTAGGTACCAGAGGAGATTGTTATGACCGTTATTGTATTCGTATTGAAGAGATGCGACAAAGTATTCGAATCATTATGCAATGTCTTAATCAAATGCCTAGTGGCATGATTAAAGCGGATGATCGTAAGCTATGTCCCCCTTCACGATCTCAAATGAAACAATCCATGGAATCTTTAATTCATCATTTCAAACTTTATACAGAAGGTTTTTCTGTACCAGCTTCTTCTACCTATACTGCAGTAGAGGCACCTAAGGGAGAATTTGGTGTGTTTTTAGTCAGTAATGGAACCAATCGTCCTTATCGTTGTAAAATAAGAGCACCTGGTTTTGCTCATCTACAAGGGCTTGATTTTATGTCCAAACATCACATGCTATCAGATGTTGTTACCATAATTGGTACTCAAGATATTGTTTTTGGAGAGGTAGATAGATAGAATTACTATTTCACAGGTAGGAAGGACCCTACCTTTCTCGAGCCAAAAAAGATTTTTTTCGCGAAACTCGAAACGTCGCTGAATCATCTATGATGACTCATCGACATAGCGTGCAGAGAAGTATATACATAGCGAATTGCTACGGAATGCGCTATTTTAAGGCTTTTCTTTCCCGGAGCTACGCACTTTCGGTTCGTTTCGCGAACGAGGAGCACAGAGGCAGAGGGTGCCTTGGCGCTTTTCTTCTCTATGCCCCTTTAATAAGTAGAGAAAATAAGCTTGCAAAGGTCACAGAGCGCAGTAAAAAAAAATCTATATAGATTTCATTCTGCTGTCTGCTTCACCCTTGGCATAGCGAATGACAGGGCCGGGTGGAACGATGAAAGCGCCCGCGGCCCATCAGGCTTATGGCATTCCTACGTAATGCCATAAAAAAAGCACTAATTTCATTATGTAACGACTAACTAAAATGCATCGTTATTAAATCTTTTGAGAATGCAAACCTAGAGCACCTACTTGACACACACAAGATCGAATCGCTTAAAGAAAAGATCTTATATACAGAAAACAATCTGAAATGAGAATACATAAGAAAGGTTAAAGAAAAGCGCGAGAAGGGCGCAGCAACTCTAGGATCTATTCGCAGTTCAATCCATCTTATTATAAGATGATAGCAAACCTTGCTGCAGGCGGTCAATCATCGTAGATGAGACATTGATACGAATAAAAGAGGCAAATACACCATGACACTAAAACAATTAACTTTTCGTTTAAAAAAAAAGTCTGCTGGCAGAAATTCATCAGGGCGTATTACTGTTTTTCATCGAGGAGGTGGATCGAAACGATTGCATCGAAAAATGGATTTTCAACGGAGCACTTCGTCTATTGGCCTTGTACAAAGAATCGACTATGATCCTAATCGTTCTTCTTGGATTGCTTTAGTACGATGGCTCGGAGTAATGAGACAAGCGGAGGCAGCCAATAGTCAAACAGAAGAAAACGCTTGGCGTTTTCTTGGTCGGAGAGAAAAAAATCTTTTTTTTTTCGGCCTCTTATTTTCGTCTTCTTCCCCGTTCAGGAAAGCCCAGAGAAGAAATTACGTTTTTTTCTCTGCCCTTTTCTCCCCAAAGACAAAGAGAGAGGCTGCAATTTTAGGGCCTTTCGGTAGCTTTCTTGATTTACCTAGGATAGCCTCAGCCGGGTCAAAGCCCGCTTTCTTTGCTTCGCGAACGAAAAACTTTGGAGGACATGATACGTTTTCTGAAAATGGGGGCGGAAGATGGAAGACGCATAGCGGGGTGCAAAGAATCGAACGCAAAGCGCTTTCTTGGAGAACCAATATATTTTTTTCTTTCGAACCTGGGCGTAGCGAAAAAGGACCCATGGTTGAGGCGGGCAAAGTAGATCGTGCACCTTTCACTTATATATTAGCTAGTGATCAGTTAGAAGCTGGCAAGACGGTAATGAATTGTGATTGGTCTACACCTTCGACTTCGTTCGATCAACATAAATCTTCCCATAATTTGCTAGCCCATAACGACCTTCGGTTCCGAAACCACTTCGTTCACCTAACAAATGAAGGCCGAAGGTCCCTCAGGGTGGAAGAGCCCGTGCAGCGTAGTCAGGCTGCTTCTTGGTTACGCCCTGGGGGGGACTACGCTTCAGGTGAGAATAAAAACATACTTGATTCCTATTATCAAATGGTAGGAAATTGCGTATCATTGGCTCATATACCTATAGGCACATGGATACATAATATTGAATGGAATCCGGGTCAAGGCGCAAAGTTGATTCGAGCTGCAGGGACCTTTGCTCAAATAATCAAGAAATTCGAAAATACACCACAATGTATTGTGCGATTGCCTTCGGGTGTTGACAAACTCATAGATTCCCGATGCCGAGCTACTGTCGGTATAGTGTCCAATCTTCATCATGGTAAACGTAAGCTTGACAAAGCAGGACAAAGCCGATGGTTAGGCAGACGTCCCATTGTTCGGGGTGTTGCTATGAATCCGGTGGATCATCCTCATGGAGGAGGTGAAGGACGCACAAAAGGAGGTAGACCTTCGGTATCACCTTGGGGAAAGCCCGCCAAAGGTGGATTTAGAACAGTAGTAAGAAAACGCAGAAATTAGTTTATGACACGATCTGTATGGAAAGGCCCTTTTGTGGATGCTTGCTTGTTCAAGCAAAAAAAGATCAGATGGAAAATTTGGTCACGTAGATCTTGTATTCTGCCTCAATTTGTCGGTTGCTATGCACAAATTTATAACGGAAAAGGTTCTGTTGGTTTGAAAATTACTGAAGAAATGGTTGGTCATAAATTTGGAGAGTTTGCTTCTACACGGAAACCTTCTTCCTCTGGGAGGAGAGCTTCGCCCTCGAGAACGAAAATAAGACAAAAAAAAAAGGTACGATAGTGAACTATGGCGCAAAAAATAAATCCGATTTCAGTCAGACTGAATCTGAATCGTAGTTCAGATTCAAGTTGGTTTAGTGATTATTATTATGGAAAATTGTTGTATCAAGATGTAAATTTTAGAGATTACTTTGATTTAATACGTCCACCTACGGGAAAAACGTTTGGCTTTCGTCTCGGTAAGTTTATTATTCATCATTTTCCCAAAAGGACATTCATTCACGTATTTTTTTTGGATCGACTTAGCCGATCGAGACACACAGGCCTTGGGGCAATACAATCGGTCAAGCTGATTAGGCGTATTGACGACGCTACGAAGATACAGCGAAACGAAGTCAAGATTCGGCGCTATGGATACGATGATAGGTTACCATCGATGCACGGAATCGATCAATTACTTCGGATCAGCGGTTGGATGGCCTCCAAAAACTCTACTTCTTTGAGGAACGATGCCCTTTTGGGGAATGATGACAGAAAAATGTCAGAAAAAAGCTATGCGTTTTCTTGTTTCGGCTCTCTGCGTCAAATTAGCGATGTATTTCCACAGACCCTTTTCGCGGCTGTGCGTGCTCCTCTAAATCATTTGGTCATGCAATACTTCTTTTATTCAAAGAACCGAATTCAATTTGATCCTATTGTTAACATAGTTTCCAATTTGGCGGCACGGAGCATAATTAAAGAATATATTACGAAGGGAACAGAAGAAAAAGAGGACAGCTTGAAAAAAAGAATGCGTTTTATTCTGTCAAATAAACGCATTTGTTCGAAAAAAGAAGGCTTAACCTATATGGACAAAACCGCGCAAGGCTCCTATGTGGAAGCCTTACGGGGTTCTACCCACTTCATCCGCTTGGCGAATGAAGTGGGCTTTGCGAAAAAAAATAGACCCGAAATTTCTCCGAACATCCAAACGGCTTATTCAGTTTGGCTTTTCTCTGAAGATATTAATTCCGGAAGGACAGAGATGCGTAGCGCGGAAGAGCTTTTAGCTTTGCGCACGGCGCTCCCCAGCTTTGTCCGGGCACTAACGTTCCCACACCAAAATGCCCTCCACTGCTTGCGCAAACAGAGCCTTTTAAGGCTTCGTTTTCGAATCCATCGCGAGCAAGGCGTGCCATTAGCTGATAATTACATGATGAAAAATACAGAGCTGATTCGGCAACCCTGGTCTATATTGGATTTTGGTGCTCCCTTCATTTCAAGAGATGCTGAATGGAGGAAAGTTCACTCTTTGTTCAGTCGTTATTATTATTGGAAAAAAATGCAATTTTTTTTATCTAATCAAACAAAAACTAATACCTTAATTAGGCCAGTCAAAATAGCTTCTGTTTATCAAAGTGCTTCTCTAATTGCTCAAGAAATATCTTGGAAACTGGAACAAAAAAAATCATTTCGACAAATTTGTAAATCTACATTTCAAGAGATTGAAAAATGCCAATATGTTAAAGGAATCCGTATTTGTTGTTCAGGCCGATTAAATGGCGCAGAAATAGCTAAAACTGAATGCAAAAAGTACGGTGAAACCTCTTTACATGTATTTTCCAATCAAATCGATTATGCGAAAGCACAAGCATCTACTCCTTATGGGATTTTAGGTGTCAAAGTGTGGGTTTCATATTTTTAACACAAAAAAAGGGACAAGTTGTGCTATATCCAAAACGTACAAAATTTCGTAAATATCAAAAAGGCAGATTTAAGGGTTGCAAAGCAGACGGTACACAACTTTGTTTCGGAAAATATGGCATGAAAAGTTGTGAAGCTGGTCGTATCTCATATCAAGCAATTGAAGCAGCGCGTCGTGCTATAAGCAGAGAATTTCGAAGAAATGGTCAAATATGGGTAAGAGTTTTCGCAGATATTCCTATTACTAGTAAACCCACCGAAGTCAGAATGGGAAAAGGAAAAGGGAATTCTACAGGTTGGATTGCTCGTGTGGTAGAAGGACAAATCTTATTTGAAATGGATGGTGTGAGTTTGTCAAATGCGCAACAAGCTGCCACATTAGCGGCGCATAAACTATGTTTGTCAACCAAGTTTGTTCAATGGTTCTAATTAGTTAATGGATAAAGAACGAAGCCGAAAGGCGCAGAGCAAAGCGAAGAAAGTGGGTAAAGACCAGGAATCTTTGTAAACTTATGGCCTCTATGGGCCCGAAAACGAACAAGCAGTCGAGACGATAGAAATGTTGAGACCGTAAAACGAGTAAAAAATTTATTATTATAAATAATTCATGGTCTTTGACCCCAATGCGGAGTTTTGTTCCACACAGCACTTTCCTCGTTTTTGAATATAATAAAGCGCATGGCGTTGAGGTCGAAGACCCCCGAGTGAAGCGCTAAGGCTTCCGGGCTAAAATATTTGCTGCGAAAAGTTAAAAAACATTTTTTTCGCTTCCTTGGGGCGCAAAGCTAATCAAGAGCTTGCTATTACGTCCTCCTACGCTTCTCCTCTTATCATGTAAAAGGAAGGCATAACAGCCCGCTATTTCTAAATCAGATAGGGGACAGTGCTTATATTCGTTTCCACCTGAAATAAAAAAAAAAGCAGCCAACTTATGTTCACTCCAAATAGACTCCGTTTTCATTACGAAAATTTATTACGTCAGGATTTGTTGTTAAAATTGAATTATGGCAACATTATGGAAGTTCCTAGATTGTGTAAAATAATAATAGTTCCAAAGGCACCCTCTAATTTGATAAAAAATGTAAAATTAGCTATGGAGATTGTTTGTGGTCAGAAATTAATCCGGACACGAAGCAGAGATTCGGCAGGAAAGTCGTTTCGATTTAATAAATTTCTATTGAATCGAGAGTCGAAAAAAGACACAGGATATGTCGCTTACCTAGCACAGAGCACTCTACGGGGGCATACCATGTATAATTTCTTGGAAAAACTTATTACGATAATATCTTTTTACGATTACCCAGTTAAAGTACAAAAAAGCTCCATTCGATTATCAATGCCAACGCCGTTGTTACGATTATTTCCGGAAATACAAAATCATTTCGAGATTTTTGAACATATTCAAGGGTTTGATGTAACTATTGTTACTTCGGCCAAAACACAAGATGAGGCTTTCATTTTGTGGAGTGGTTTTTTGCAAAAAGAGGTTTAGTCATATGTCAAATCAAATTATACGAGATCATACACGTAGATTACTTGTGGCTAAATATGAATTAGAGCGAATGCAATGTAAAGCTATTTCTCGACACAAAAACCTCCCTAATCAAATACGTTATGAATATTTTTTAAAGTCGTCTAAGTTGCCAAGAAATAGTTCCAGAACACGAGTAAGAAACCGATGTATTTTCACAGGTCGCCCCCGTTCCGTATATAAGTTATTTCGCGTTTCTCGTATAGTCTCTCGTGAATTAGCATCTAAAGGTTCTTTAATAGGCATAAACAAATCGTGTTGGTAGTCAATGGAATAAAGGTTAGCTTTGCGAGTACCCATAGGGTGCAGCAAAAAAAACTCTTTTTTGCTTGAAATAGTTTTTTTTTGCTCTACGTTTTTTGGTTTCATCCTTTACAGCGCTGTGCGCTCTTTGGCTTCTGAATACCGAACGAACTCGACCGGTGTGCCGTGCTATGTATGCGCCCTAAACCCAAGACGTACTTGCTGGGCTTTATTACCTACCCTAAGGTTGCAACATGCCCCACTCCTAATGAATTAGCAGTCTCAAGGCGATTATACTGGAATGCGCGAAAGCCCCTCCTAGGCTAAACCACAAAAAAATTATGTAGAGGACGGTTGCCTCGATCTTCCTGACTGAAGTTATAAAATTGCCATTATAACAAGAAGAATGCGGTCCTGTTTCCAAAGAGGTCAGGACCAAAATAATGAATAGAAAGCTGGGTCCTTTAAAATGAAGGATATTGAAACCACGGGCTTCGCCCTAAGTTCGAGAAAATATCGTCGGGCGTAAACCATTATTGTATCACAATCCTACCTAACCATGTGGCTACTCTTTGCGTACTAAAATGCGCGAGTTGATGGCGTGGAATAACTCCATTGCTATAATTCTACAAGATTTTGATTAGGTTACGCGCAAATCTCATCCGCTGCAATAAGCAGGCAAGTAACTCATGTTTCGTGCAGCGTGCTTGAATGAGCGTACAAGAAAATATCTATCCGCCCGCGTTTACTAATAAAATAGATTCTACCGCCTCCGTCACCTTAATGAGCTTTTTTAACATAAGAACTTTCAAACGCGTAATGGTCAAATCCCATGAAATAAGAGTTCAACCTATACCCAAGTGAAGGCCAGAGCTCTTATTAGAAGCGCCGCAAAATACTTATAAATAGAATATCTCCATAGTCTACCGTAGGTGCGATTACTGGCGTGTAGTCTATAAAGAGGGTGACTATACGATGATAACTGGTGAATCTGCACCTGAATCAAAAGGTCGCGGCTGGGATGCTTTTAACATATAACCTTTGCATGCTACTTGCCATCAGCAAATCACGCGAGGTAATACTAGATTTGCGGATGAACCAAAAATGCCTTGAGAGCGCCCGCGGACGCCCGACGATAGCACCTCTGAGAATCAACTTGAGCTGTATGAAGCGGAAGCTTTCACGTATAGTTCTGAGGACCTACCTATCCCGATTATTCGAAAAGAGAAAGGAGAGAATAAAACGCTTGCTTTTGTCAGCATCAAGGTGTCTCTGGTGTTTCCGTTTTGTCTCTCTATCGGGATTTTCTTACGATTCTGTACAATGCAAGTTTTCTATTAACAGATTCTGTAGGAAAGCAAACAGAAGGTTGAGAATCTTTTTAAAATGTCATTTTTTTGATCAAATCTATTCCAAAAAAATGAAAAAAATCTCTGAACCGAAGTCTCTAATTTCTTCATCAACAACTCGTTTAGGGCTTAGTATAATAAAGAATCTTATCCACTTTAAAGTGGGCTTTGATACGGGATCGTGAAGTACGAAAAACCGATGGCGAGATTCTATGCCAAGTTTATAAAAAAAAATTAAGTCAAGTTTATGGAAGCCAAATTATTTTGTTTTTTGGAAATAATTGGAGTTGGGTACAAAGCCAGTACTAATCCACAAGGCTCTATTTTATATCTAAAATTAGGCTTTAGTCATGAGATTCGACTTCAAGTCACGTCTGCAGTTCGCGTTTTTTGCTTCAAGCCCAATATCATTTGTTGTACCGGAATAGATCATCAAAAAGTAACTCAATTTGCTGCCAGCATCAAAAGTTGTAAACCTCCTGAAGTTTATAAAGGAAAAGGTATACAATATCGAAACGAAATTCTACGTAAGAAACAAGGAAAAAAAAAATAAATCATGTCATATATTTTAGGAACTAATTTAGTGCCGAATGAACAAGTAGAAATTGCTTTAACTCGAATCTTTGGACTTGGCCTTAGAAAAGCAATTCAAGTGTGTGCTCAATTAGGTTTTAATGATAACATTAAAGTTAATAAGTTAACTAAGTATCAAATTGACCGAATTATCAAAATAATAAGTCAAAATTATTTAGTTGATTTAGAATTAACGAGAGTAATTCAGAGGGATATTAAACAATTGATGAGTATTGGTTGTTATCGCGGTTTTCGCCATAATGCGGGATTGCCCTTACGTGGTCAACGAACTCATACTAATGCTAAGACTTGTCGCAAATTCAGAAACGTTTCGATCAATCAATGAAGTTGATTCAGGCCGCAGGCTGTAAGTTTTTTTTATTATCCATGATAAATGATGAAGGCGCGAAGCGATGTGTAATGAAATTTCAATTTCATTACACAGTTTGTTATTGGCTTTTTCTCCGCAAAAACATCATCGATTGGTAAGGCCGGCTCCTATTGGTTGGCATATAGGCGCAACGGGTCAAAGGGCGCAGTAAATCTATATATATATATATTTTTTTTGAGTCATCGCATATTTTTCATCTATTTTTGCACCGTAACCGCTTCTCGGCAGGGCAGGCTCGGATAATAGAATCTCTCACCCAGAGAACCAAAAGCTGCGGCGTTCTCTTTTGTTTAATGGATCATTTTGTACAAATTTTTTCCACAAAATTTATTTTTGATTAGTAAACAGATAAGATGGATTGGAAAAAAACCCGATCGATGATATCAAACAAAATCTAAACGTTCAAAAAAAACTCATGCAGAAGAAAAAAAAGCACGGTATTGCATATATTCGATCAACTTTAAGTAATACCATCATTACTGTAACAGATCATAAAGGAGATACAAAAACTTGGTCCTCCTCAGGTTCATTGGGGTTCAAGGGATCTCGTCGCTCAACCAATTATGCTGCTCAAGCAACTGCAGAAAATGCTGCCCGAACTGCTATTCAACTAGGAATTAAGTCGGTTGAGGTTGAAATAAAAGGGTTAGGTTATGGAAAGGAATCGTCGCTACGTGGTTTACGACTAGGAGGTCTTATTATTACTAAAATTAGGGATGTGACCCCAACCCCACATAATGGATGCCGACCCCCTAAAAAACGCCGTGTTTAAATATCATCATAAAGTTATTCATTTTCAATTACTTGACAATGCAATATAGTGAAATCCCGGGGTACAGGCCCGGTTTCACCATTTTCTAATGCTAATGTAGGAAGCCCTCGTTAGAGCGAGTTTATCATATCTGGGGAGATAACAACAAGTGCCAATCCTTTCCAGTCTTATTATAAAAACCAGCCAAGTTTGTGGGTAAAGATACTTTCTTTCTAGAAAAAACAACAAGAAGTAACTTTGGATCCATTTATGACACGGATTTTCTTTTTTGAGGAAAGAAGGATCGAATAAACTCGGAAGCGAACCCGGGCTATTTTACTTGTCTCATAGAAGATTACAGAAACGTGATAAAAGGCCGAAAGAAAATAGATTTTTGCTACACCCGCAATTACATAGTAATTGCATTCCTCATGAAACTGAGTATGAGGCGCAACTCTCAGCCATACGACTCCAGTCTCTCCTGGCTTGCTTTATTAGTCGAGATTGTGTAAATAGAACACGTCTTTACGCCTTCATTTGTGTTCTAACCACATGAAATGAATATGACATCACTTGGCTAAATGGTTGGGTTGGCCTCATTTCGATTGATCAGCCCTTGAATGGTCATTGTTTTGACAGAAACAAAAATGAAATTGTTATGCTAGAAGGTGCAAAATTAGTGCGACCCGTTGGCCCACAAACCTAAAAATACTTAAAAAAAAATATATATATTTTTTTTTTGGCCGGAACTTAAGTATTCTAACTCTTGTCGGATGCAGGTGTAATCCCTGTTGCGCGGTAATGTCCCGCAAACTCTCGATCATTACATGGGAGTGGCAACCCCGGAATTCATAGCAGAATGGTCGCAGGAAGAAAACCGAGAGGAACACTTTGGTTAACGAGTTAAAGCTTCGGTGCCCGATCACCTTCGGTATGCTGAACCCTTACTGGGGGCTAGACTACAAGTCAATGAGGACGAGTATGATTAGCTTGATTTCTAATCATAGGCATTCTGGGAATACAGTAAAAGAGGCCAGGAAAGTAGTTGCTTTCACTACGTTCTACGTGCATGTTCCACCTCCCGCAGTATTGCTCGTCTCTTAGGTTTTCGTAACAATCCGACTCGGGAACGGGGTAACTACCTTGAACTCCAAACAGATGATCGTAGGGTAGGCTAGCCAGGCCACATGTTCATTGGTAGCAGGATTCTCCAAAAAGCGAAAGCGCGGTGATAAATTCTTGTGATATGCTTACTTGGAGACTCATAACTTTGAAAAAAACTGGGTGTTCCGGGTAAAAACTATATATATTTTTTTTAAGTGATATTTTTCAATAAAAAATCTATTTTTTTTACCTGTGGCCTGGACACGCTATGCCCGGGCCAAAGGCCGAAGGGCTTGTGTTCAGATTAGAATCCAGGATCTATAAGGCTTCGCGGCAGAATGACCATAGAAAACAAAACGCAGGCGCTCCAAAAGAGGCTAACGGCTGGAACACAGACCATATTGATAGGTATATTAAACAAATATGCAAACTTTTAATTGCTAAAATTTTCTTTTACATGGCCAAACTCTCAAAGATACAAACATTATGAGAAGAGCCGTATGAGGCCGTAGGCTCACGTACGGTTCGGAAGCCGAGCTGCGTCAGCAATAGAGTGGCTTAGGTTAACATCGGAGCAGGAGCAGCTACCATTGCTTTAGCGGGAGCTGCTATAGGTATTGGAAACGTATTTAGTGTGCGCCTCGCTAGAGCGCGTTTGGATCAGCGAAGGTCAATAGATTATCGCCTGGGCGGTCCCCTAACCCGTAGCGGAAACAGACCGCAGGGAACCATAGCATGGGGCCTGGTTAAGTTTCGTGGCACGGTTATCACGAGTGCGTCAGGGTCAAGCGTTACCCCTTCCGACAAAGGTGGCCCGGAAGGCTCCAAGGCCCAACTAAATTCTTGGTGCGAACAACCCTCCGGGGGAAACTGCGAGAAGCATGAAAAACCGCTCACTAACCTAAACCACGAGCAAGCACCCAAACGTGAAAGCGAGGGATCACCCCAATAGACCCTTTAAGGTTAACACTTGGGTACATGCCAGTCAAAGAGCCGAGGTATAAACTAAAAATAAATGGGTGACAGATCAGCCATAGGTACTCCGGAGGATACACCGGGCAAAGCAAGTCGTGCATGCGACAATGCCCGTAACGTGAAAAATTTTGAGGAAAGGGCTGTAAATGGTAATGTGCTACCCTTTACAGACGCGGGCATGCCCGCGTCTGTAAGGGGTAGCAAGAATCGGCGGAAGCAACTACTGAAACTAACGCCAATAAAAAGCGCGGCAGACCGGTGGCGCCTCCCACGCTCTAACTTTAGCCAGATAGCATAGCCTACAGCCGGCGGAGGCTGTTTTCTACAAATTTGGTCCGAACCTGCAGATCACAAAGAAGGGGCAGGAGGTAGCGTCAATATACTACTCATTTCCCCGAAAAATCTAGAAAAGTTTCACATAAAATCAAAGCCCCGCTTTACTTAGTGAGATAACTACACTCGAAGAACCTTATTCTAGAGTGAAGCATGGCTACAGCCGGGCAGATTACTCACAATACACGGATGGATCCAACTTGTGCAGTAGCACAAACCAGCTTGCACTACATCACTTAGGACCCAAAGACCAAAGGGCTCTTGTCAAAGTAGCCATAGCCGAATCTAGAAAGTAGATCACACTATGCTGTAAATGCCATAGTTATGAGGTGCACGCGGAAGAGGAGGGATGGAATCGCATAGTAGCCGTGTGTCCCTGTGCAGAGAGGACTAGTAGTGCTTATACGGCAAGAAGCCGCAAAAGCTGAAAAATTTTGCCATGGACGAGCCACATGCGAAGAAACTTGCACGTGTGGTTCTGACCGGGGGGGGAGAAAAGCACCCTATCGGAATTCTTCGATGTGCGAGGCTTCGCATCTGAAACCCGATGACGCTCTGCGTTCTGCCGGGGCCTTGGGCAGTAATCCAACTCCCGCCGACTCGCGAAGAGCTGGCAATGCCGCGGAGTTAGGGAAGTGGCTTGTTTAAGTGTAGGCGGACGAATCTCGACAATAGCCGCTCTTATAAACTAGGGGGGATTATTCTCATCACAGGTTGCCGCCCTTACTTGAGTATACCGAGAATCGACGGTGAAAGGGAGCCCCTAGGGGGGGAATGAACGACCTGTGGTCGCCGACTAACGTCGGTTAGGCTTAGAAAGCACTGAACAGGCTGGGCGGGTCGACAAAGGTGACAGCTACGAGAATGGTAATCCTGGTGACAGAGATATACATTCGGGGATGAATAGAAAACCTCCCACAGAAAAGGCCGCAGGTCCAGATTCTTTCTCTGGCGAGGAATGTAGTTCTGGCTTTTTACCAGAAGAAAGCGAAAAAAAAAAGACTGTTTTTTGTGCTGCTTGCCTGGCAAAATTCTTCAATCTTACGCGTGAACCTGATGGGAAGTAAGAGAACCTGATGGAGATCATATCGGACTTCAACGTACTGATAGCAGCTTGAGATAAGCTGGAATCTGACTCGGATAAGGAGCGAAACCGACAATGAAAACACTGGAAGGTATTAGCCTATAATTGTTCCGAAAAGCCTAAGAGAGCCCGTAAAAAATTTACATTTTTTCTTTTTCTTCGAAATCACGTAAGATATGAAAAAAGAGGAGCCGTATGATGGGCAACTATCACGTACGGTTCTTAGGGGGGGGGGAGTTGCGTATCATGGGTACCTTCTTCTCGCCGCGAAGGGCGATATGAAAATGACCCCCTATCCAACCTCATTCTGTTGCGCGAAATCCATCATTGGCTAAGCAATTATTTGGTTATGCCATTTTAGGTTTCGCTTTAACAGAAGCTATTGCTTTGTTTGCCTTAATGATGGCCTTTTTGATCTTATTTGTTTTTTAATTTTCCGGTGCTGGGATTTTTTGGGAAAAACAATCTATTTTGGCTGCACTTTGTTAGCTACGCCAACAGGGCTGCGCCCAAAAAATCTAGATGTTTTGGCACCTTAGGGCCGAACGATTCGTACGTTCGAGCCCTTCACCACTTGCTACCAGGAGCATGAGCGTAAAAGAACTGAACTGACAACCTGCGGCCTTTCCAATGGCTTTGGGAGCAGGGCCCTAAAGGCTCATTGGATGAAAAGAGAAGCAGGCGCGAAGCGATATATATATATCTATTTTTTTTTCTTTTTTAGCTGTTTCACTTCTCGTTCCAAATAATCTCTAATAATCTTTCATAATG